GTTACCATGAAACTCGTTTCCACGGGACAAACAATTAATGGATTGAAAAGAACATGCATTAGGCGGGAGATATAAATTATGACTTTTTTCGTTCCTAACAGACGTAACAATTGTATCTTGGGGTGATTTCTTCAGTTGAAAGAATCTATCGAAAGCTTCTGAAGGACCAAACCAGTCGAACTTCTATCAACAAGAAGATAAAATCTATGTAAACAAGGTAACTCTACCACTACATCTGCATAACCTGCCTTCTTTTGTTGGACCTACCCTTAATAGATAAACTTTATGAAAATTGGTAGATAGATTATTTGCGGGGAGATAAATACTATCTACTAAATCGACTAGATTTTCTGTTTTGTTCTATTCTACTCTGTTTTACCCGTGCAAGATTACTCCAAGATTACTCAGGCGATTCCCACGAATTGCCGTACGGTAAGAGTTAGTTATTGCTGCAAATATTGGTTCGGGAAGGTTATTTTGTTTCCCACCTGCCTGTAAGATATTGCAAAGAAACAAATCAATTATTATGGGATTATTTATAAAGACTCAATTGTTTCTCAAACGAATCACACTCCTTCATATACATCGGGAGTCCATTGATGAAATGGAACGAGAGAGAGTTTGAAAGCCATTCCTGCCACGACAAACGCAATAGAGATATAGATTGCAACAGAATCACACATCTGATTAGATAGGAGTCCATCAACTAATTTATTAAGCTGAACCTCTCCGCCAGAAAGGCCATACAATAGAGAAAAACCATATACTAAAAAGGAGGAACTTGCTCCACCCATCAATAAAAATTTTAGAGTTGCTTCGTTCGACCTTATATCCTTTTTGGCATATCCAGATAAAAGGTAGGAAGATAAGCTTAAGCACTCCGAGGCTACATAAATCGTTACCAAATCATTCGCGCAACGCAGAAGCATTCCCCCCGAACCTGCGGTTGAAATAAATAATAAAAATTCTGCTAAAGCTATTTTTGTGCATCGCACGTAATCAACCGATAATGAAACAGATAGTAGTGAGCGAATCAAGAGAAATAATCTGAATATATTGCTAGGAGTGTTGATCTGAAGACTTTCGGGAGCAATCGGAACAGATTTTACTTCCCACTGGCACAGTAAAAGAACGATACTACTTAACAGAGATATTAGTGAAATTCTATGAAGCAAAAGTATATCTTTACCCTTATATGACAAATCAATGACAATAATTGTGATTAAAGTGAGAATCAAAATATATTCTGGAAAAATTGACAAGTTACAAAGTGAGAGGAAGTAATCAATATTATTCGTAATAAAAATCAGGGTAATATTTGAAGATGGAAAATTTTGTTTCACATCCAATTGAAGGATCAACCAATTATTTAGGTACTTTTGTATCTCTGTAAACTGCGACAACACAATTTTTGTATTTGATAAATGAAATGATTCAACAACAAGGTTTGAATGGAATAGAGCGGGGGAGGGAAAAGATAGGAGAGGGAGAGGGGAACATAGGTCTATCTATACAAACAGATACGTTAGACTCATATCTCTAATGCACCGAGTGTCGATAAGACAGGCCGGGTTATGCTCAAATGCCAAACTCTTTGATTATTTAACACGTTAAGTGTATTGGACGCAGGAGACATATCATATTTAATTAAATAATTATCCAATAATATTTTTGAATCAAATCTACGTCGCAACGAGCGTGTTGCACTCTTGTGTTTACAGGCTAAAGTATTATCGCATGAAAATCGTAGTATATATCTCAATCTACGCAATCCATCTCGATTTATTGACCCGCTATGATAGAGAGAAAAGATCCTCCAAGTGTGTACAAATCTATTTAAAATATCATCATCTGTTGACGTAGTCCAAGCTAATTTACTAACTGGACGTCCGGTACTGTCACGAAAATTCTCTTTTGCCATAAGCTTAACTAGAAGCGAAATTGGGACTTTAGATAACAAATTTTTGGCGCTGGAAAGACTGATGTGTGACCCCTCTGTGGCTCCAACTCGAACTTTTTTTGTTAATGATTGAACACCTAAAGTATAACCTAAAAGTGATACGCAACCGTTGGGTAATAATTTGATACACATTTGATTGGATTCAGTCCGATAATGGCAATGGGATTCTACAAGTATCAAAATAGAATAAATCCATTTTATTGCAAAATATCTGGTTCCTACAAAAGCTATGAGGGAATGATTCCTATATCTTCCATAGTGAATGCACGAACTCCGAGTGAGGTAAGAATCGACGTTTGCTGTATCAAATTGGGGCCCATATCTACAAACGTGTCTTTCCTTCCGAGTAATGTTATTCTGATCGGTAGATACAGAATATCTTGATTGTGACCTATACACTTGTTTCCATATAAACAACGGTAATGATTCAATCTCGTAGATGTAGAAATTCCAAAGTAGAATGTCAATCTTTTTTTCATTTCCCTTCCAACTTTTTACAGACAGATTTCTGTATTTATGAAGAGCCAACCTTGATAGATGTGGAAACGGGGCATCCTGGATTCGTCGACGAAACATTTGAATTGGGGTCTCTGAATGAAGATTCTGAGGTATCTTTGTGTCTAGAACATGGTTGGATTTCGGTAATCTATCCTCAAAAAATGGAAATATTGACTGAATGGATTGAGAAGGTTTCCAATCACTATTTCTTTTCATAACGAAAGATATTATCCGAGACAGAAGGGGTATTTCCAAAACTAAGCATATTGTTTCTAAAAGTGCGTAAAAATATGAATCTGCAGTCCAGCTACCGGATTAAATTCAACCAGATTCTGAATAAATAATCTCTGAATAATCTTGGTGACGCATCCTATCAATTAGACGTTTCGCCGATATCATACTATACACCCCAACTACTGAATCAATGCTTGGTCCATCTGAAAAACGCTTATAAGCAATTGAATAAAAATCATCTTTAAAAAAAAACGGATACAAAAAACACTCTTGGTTGAGAGTGATTTTTTTACTTTTCCGTAACGTCCCAAACCTGGACAAGGATCCATAAACGGTTCTCGTAGTAGTAACCCCTCAAACATCGAGATCTCACGCAATGGGATTTATTCAAAATATTCAATATATTAGCCACTATCTCTCTCCATGCTGTGGATCCTTACCTGTAGAAAGTTCATCTGAAGATAGAGTTATTTGATTATCGCTGTAAAATCGACGAATCAACCATTTCATTTTAGAAGTTAGTTGCAAATCTGCACCAGGCTATAATGAATACCCCAAATACACATCTTTTAGGTCAATTACTTATTATTTTGACACCTGTATCTGCAAAAGTTGCTGAAATTCACTCTGGATGACGAGAAGCAGTCTTTCGTTCATACAGATTGACTCATTAAATTTATACTAGTTTCCCAGCCAACAATCGGCGATGATTGAATAAAATTGGATTGACAATAATATATTATTAAATGAAACTACGAGTAACGTATTACGAACAGATTTGTATATACAAATCTGTTTTATTAATCATCTCGTTAAAACAAATAAAGATCCTAACCTTTGTCTATTTCTACTGTTTATGCTTATTCGTTACCTACTGCTCGTCACTTTATCTTACCCCAACAACTTCATTGAACATCGAATTTTGATAAGTAGTAATTTCAATCTATTTGGAATGAGTCATAACCAGATTGAAAATGAAAAAAAGGGGGGGGGGAAAGAAGGCGAAGGATAATTCTACAAAAATAGGGACCCTGAAGGAACCGAATTGGTACTTTCAACATCGAAGACTTTTTCTCGGAGATATATTCAACCAAATAAAATAATCTTCGGTCTAATTTTTGAAACTTTACCGGACTGTAACTGCCTCTTGAAGGGACTCACAGAGAATGATACGAAACACTTGAATCTAGAATCAATAATCAACCCTTACATTATTTTAAGGAATCAACTTTATTTATTGAGACTATTCGTGTTTCCTCCCTTTCCCCCACCTCTTCGTGAAGAAACGTCTGACATCACTTCTTTCGAAGGAATCTTTGATAGAGAACCAGTATTCATTTCTGAACACCCTACTTCTTAAAGGAATGATAAAGACGGCATAGATATAGAGTATAAGTAGGAGAGAAGGGTAATATAAAAACATTTGAAAAGAAATGTAAGCTGGGCCCATTAGATTCTCCTAAATTTTGATTTTTAATTAAAGTTTGATTTTGATTTGTTCAGGTACCTTTGCCCGTTTCGATATATCACGAACAGTTTCTGTTGTTTGAGCCCCCCTCTCAAGAAAAGAAGCAATAGCAGAAACGTCTAATTGGGTCTGCTCTTTCCGCGGATCATGAAACCCAACCTCCTTAATGGCTTTTCCCTCTCGCCGGGACTGAGCATGAATTGCAATTATTCGGTAAGTGATTTATCGGGGTGGGTGCACGTAAACCTACCCGCCCTCCCCCCCCGCGAAACCGTATATGAAACTTTAATTTCGTACGGCTTAAGTTGCAATTCCAATCAAATAGAGAAATATTCAACTATGCTCCGTTTTTTTGTCTTCTATTCAATTGTGGGGAGAATGCTCCTAACTCACGTGTGTGCAATATGGATATTCTTTCACCTCTTGAGTTATCTCTTTACCAATTAATTACTACTTTGTAAGAAACATCAGAGTCTTCACCGCCATTACCACTGGATTAAATCGCGTATCGGGTATCCTCTCGTTCGTAAATCGATTCTGAGAATCCTTAGGTTTGAGCCTAACCCCAAGGGTTATCCAAATCAGGAATTGGCAGCAACAGAACCTATCCTCACTGACCCATCTAGCATTGAGTGAATGATTTATTATTCGACAATTCAAGACTCAATTCAGGTCGAATAATTAAATTGGTTCACTTCCATGATATTGATTTATAATCCAAATGGGATTTTAGTTTCAAGTTCCTGATGAGAACAGTTTTTCCTCCAACAACTGCGGAATAACGAGGTTTCACAGCTCCATTCTGTAGAAATAACCATAGACACTATCCCTCTAAGGGAGTAAATGAGTAAGCTCCGATAGATATGATAGGATTCTTCAAGTTTCATTTGATAATGGGTTTCAACAAATGTTGAAGCGAGAGCATCTTCCCGTTAAGAAGTGGCGGCTACTAGACTCCGCAAAAACGATCTCGATGTTCGAGCCACACGTTGCTTCCCACCATGTCGCTTCGAGCGAAGTTTTACCATAATATCTAGAAGTCAAGAATTCTCTTATTGTTAACTATTCACTACCGCAACGGTCCTGGCCGGGGTTGCTGGTATCACCTTTATGACGCACTCGCGGAATAACTCTAATTTTAATAGCCTAGATTTTATTTTGAATCACTAATATTTTAATAATTCATCAAGTTAGGTGCTTAATTTCTCCTTAGCCGCATACATTACATCGACTGTAATTTTTGTAATGTCATTCTGTTTTGCAAAGATTTCGGTATTTCTCTTGATTCTACCCCTTACAAAACCGGGTATTTTATTTAATTCTAATCCAGCTTCGGGGGTCCAATTAAGATCTCTATCTGTGGATAGGGACTTAGTGCTTACTTCTTTAGTATCATGACCACCAAAAACGTCCGGTGAATGATCTTCCATACCCAGATTAAACGAATTATAGACTAGATCAGCTATTTGATTAGTTCCTTCGTAACCTAGAAAGGGCCGATGTCCCGGGGGAAAATTCTGAATATGAACTGGTGAAGAAATAACTCCACACGGGATATCGATACGTTTACCGATATGGCGTTCCATTTAGGTTCCAAATATGGCAGAGGGTTCAATACAAGCTATCGTATCTCCAACTTCAGTATGATCCTCCGTGATTATTATTTCGTCACACAAGCCTTGAACCTGCTCATTGAACCATTCCGTGTCATGCTTACAGTACGTACCTGAACAACTAACACGAATTCCCATTTCTCTAACAAGTATTTTAGTAATGGAAGCTGCGTGAGTTGCATCGCCGAAGATTACTACCTCTTTTCCAGACAGGTTCTGACAATCGATAGATTTTGAAAACCAAGCCGCTTGGGAAACAAATTTGGTTTGATTTTTGATATATGATATATAATTAACTCTTTCTTCTGATAGGACCGAAGCCCACGCATTGACAAGTTTCTCCATCTGTGAAATGAATTCAGCTGTATCTAAAATTCCCATGGGAGTTACTGATACGTAAGGCATTCCATACTCTTTTTCTAGAAAAATCGCTGTCATTAAACCCACTTCGCGATAAGGAACTATATTGAACCAAGCTCTCGGTAAATTCTTTAGATCTTTTAGGGACCCTCCCTCTGGGATTATTTGATTGACTGGGATTCCCAAATCTCGCAGTGAACGTTTCAATTCACGACAATCATGTTGATTATGGAAACCTAATGTGGAGATTCCAATAATATTTGCCGAAGGTGTATCCGTGACGGATCGGTCCAATGTACCTTGTTTACGAGCCCTATCCAAATAGTGTCGAACTATTTGTTCTAAGGTTCTATCCGCCGCTTGAAGCTCATTGACTCAATGGTAATTAACATCCGCGAGAATTACATCAGACTTGGAAGATAAGGAGGTTCGATCTACAAAATTTTGTAGATCTTCTTGCAAGATACTAGAGGTACATGTAGGTGTCGAAACAATCAAATCGGGACATTATTCCTCATCTTTTCGGCTTATATTATTTATAACCTTTTCCTGAGATCCACGTGCTAATACGTGACGATCCACTACACTAGCAGTTACTGGCGTAAAATCTCTTTCCCTTTCCAACGTGGAGCGCATTACATTAAAATAGTCATCTCCCAAAGGGGCATGCATTATAGCATGTACGTTCCTGAAAGAACTGGCTACTCGTAGAGTACCAATGTGAGCAGGTCCAGCATGCATCCAATAAGCTAATTTCATAAATTAATTTTATTATCATTTTTTTTGTTCCGCATCACAAAGGGATCTATTGCTATATGCAGCTTATCATCATAATATAAACTGGAAGATCCATCGAGGGGAAATAAGAAGTAGTACGGGTCGGGGGGGGGGGTTAATGAGCCAAAGCCAAAAATATCAGCTGTAACTTACCCAATATTTAGTATGCGGAAACGTGATAGATTTTTCCCATATAGCGAGATCTGGGACGGAAGGATTCGAACCTCCGAATGACGGAACCAAAACCCGCTGCCTTACCGCTTGGCCACGCCCCATAAATGATCAGTATAATGATACTCTCATACTTTGGTTTTCCTGTCAACCTTTTCTTACTTGTGACTTGGTTATGTGGGGACAGCAACGATAAGGGACCAAGGAAAATTGGGAACTAATAATATTCAATGAAATCAACTCAAAAAGATCTCAATGATAGACCCATTCAATTATTAATTTGGTCTGGTGGAATATTAAATCTATTTATTCTACCTAATCGAATGAAAGAATATATAATAGTATATACCTGATAGGTCGACCGATTAAAAAATGTCACCGTCTCAAAAGAAAATTCTTTGTTACTGGAGAATAAAAATGATAGTTTTGTATAACATCTATCTGGAGAATCCTCTTCACCTCAATGACGCTTTTTTTGCTAAATTACCCGAAGCTTATGCTATTTTTGATCCGATTGTGGATGTAATGCCAGTCATACCAGTGTTTTTTCTTCTTCTAGCTTTTGTACGGCAGGCTGCAGTGAGTTTTCGGTAATGAAACGTTTATTAACTCGGGATTTCTCTATTCGCCCCACCCCTTACGGCTCGATAAAAAAACTAACTATATATAGTTAGTTTTAGGGATGATTTATATAGTCTCATACATAGAATAGGTTTTTATTCGTAAACACCTGATCCCTTATCTCTCTCTCGTAAGTTGGAAGGAGCAGATATCTATCTATATATATATTCCAAACAAAATTGTTCCATTCTATTTTACCCATAGTTATGACCATGGAGATTAGATCATGCTTACCCTTAAGCTATTTGTCTATACAGTAGTTATCTTTTTTGTTTCCCTTCTCGTTTTCGGATTCTTATCAAACGATCCTGGACGGAACCCTGGGCGTAAGGATTAAGTTAGAGTTAAAATCTTGTTTGTTTTCTCGAGACGACTCTGTCAGCAGATCAATCAATTATTGAAGGAGAGAGAGGGATTCGAACCCTCGGTACATATTGATTGTACAACGGATTAGCAATCCGACGCGTTAGACCTCTCGGCCATCTCTCCAAGCAAAATATTACTCTGGACTTTAACATAAAGTTGGGATATAAGTCTATACTTCGAATGAAGGTTAGAAAACAGTTTGTCTGATAAATTTTCTACTTCTACGCTGTAGAGTTAAATCCTAAATGAACCCTGGATTAAATAGACTTTTTTTTTAACCCCCACCCCCCCCTCCTTGGAAGAGAAGAAGGAGATAGAATAAAGAGAATTGAATCCTGAATCAATATCTTAGGTATAGATTAATCCTCCCGAGACAGACTCAATATATATATATATTTCTAGCCTAGCTAGAATTAGCCAGACTGCTTCTCCATATTAGATTGAACCGATTAACGGTACAGTGCAATAGCCAATCTCGCAACTAAGATGCTTGTTGCAGAAGCACTAATAAGTGCCAAAATAATTTGAATGTCCGAAATTGATTCCATTACTTTTGTTTATCCCCCCCCTTCTTATTGTATATATATGTATAAATAAGAAATAATTGGCGTACGAAATTCTATAAATTGCTATGCCTTGATTCATTGTATCAGTCTTAGTCCATCATGGCTACACGAAACTACCCATTCAGATCTACCCGAAATGTTCCATTCCAATAAAGAAAGGGAACAAAGAAACTGTTTTGACGCTGAAATATATTATTGAAAATGATAAAAGGAGAGATAATGAATCTAGAGGTAATTGCACAACTTGCTGTTCTGGCGCTAATAGTTGCATCGGGACCACTAGTAATCGCTTTATCGGCAGCCCGGAAGGGTAATCTGTAACTTCATTCCCATAGGCGGAACAACTCCCCGCTAGAGACTAAGTTACATATATTTTTAGGGGGGGTGGGGGCCGAGCTCCCCCAATACGTCAGGGAGCTCTGGAACATCCCATTATTAGATTAGACAGAGAACCCGCTTATGTAATACTATTATATAGTGGCGGGTATGGTTTAGTGGTAAAAGTGTGATTCGTCTTATCTTGAGCTGACTAGTCAAGGGATCTATCAAACCGATTTTCGACTAACTCAAATCAAAAAGCTTTATTTCTATAAAAGTACATATGCTTATCTATAATAATTGTTGGTATGAAAAACGTAATTCTAGTTACTCCTATACTTTGCTCTGCAAAGTCAAATTAATTAGTAACAAAGCAGAATTGTTTTGATATACGGGAGCCCCAAAACAATTTTTTAATAAGGATAAAGAAAAAACAAAATCTATGGATAGACACCTAAAGTATTTGTTTCATCGTCACTGAACCTTGGAGAATAATCCGAGATCGACAGTTCCAGAACGATTCATCCTGGTTTATCAGGATTATCGAGCAGTTTCTCACTTAAGCAATTGCTTCTACGACTCGGTGAAAAATACTTTCCTAAAGATTCTTGCCATTAGGAATAAAGAACGAAGTAACTGGAAGAAAAGAAATATTTACCACGCTCTATCAATTAATTAATTGTGAATTTGGTAAAAATAGTTTTCTTCTCAACGGGATCATCTAGGAAGTATGTTCTTGTTATGCAAGATACAGACGAGACTGACATAGATGTTATGGATGCTTGTTTCGCGCGGTAACATTCAAGAAATAAAGAATTAGAGAAAATATTAAGCTTCATAAGAAGCTTTTGCTATCTCGTATTCCTTCTCATACAAAAGAGATAGAGGAGCGACCCCTTTTAGCTGAAAATAGACATCCCCTCCTATTTTATATCCCCTTCCCTCCTTCCATAAGGGAGCCGAATGAATAGAGACTTTCACGTTCGGTTCTGAATTAGAGATGCCATAACCATCCAAGTGACATCGACTATAACCCTTAGCCTTCCAAGCTACTGATGCGGGTTCGATTCCCGCTACCCGCTAATAATATTGGTCGGACCACCCCGAACCTTGTCTATTTAATCTATCAGCTACATCGTGAACAAACTAAAATTATTGTTTGTTCACAATATAGCGTCTGCCCGAGCGTATCAACTCTCAACTATAGAGAAACAAACGTCCATCGTCTAATGGATAGGACAGAGGTCTTCTAAACCTTAAGTATAGGTTCAAATCCTATTGGGCGTAATTCCATATTTTATAAGTGCATATATTAAAAAGTGACTGAAACGCGAAAGTAACCCTTCCCCTATACATAGAACAGACACACGCTGTGTCATTAATTATTTTTCTTGCAGTAAAAAGAGTTCTGTTGACTCTTTAATTGCTTCCTTTAAAAGTATTTCTGCCTGTTCCGTAAATATCTTGGTAGAACGAATAATTTCACCAAATTGAGGTTTATTGGTTGTTACATATTCACGCAACTGAACCAAGAATCGTTTAACTTGCTCAACGTCTAGTAGATCCAAATATCCGTTAACTCCAGTATAAATAGTAGCTACTTGTTCTTCCACTGACAATGGGGCTGATTGAGATTGTTTAAGCAACTCACGCAACCGCTGACCCCTAGCTAACTGATTCTGGGTAGCCTTATCGAGATCAGAGGCAAATTGTGCGAAAGCCTCTAATTCTGCAAATTGGGCCAATTCCAATTTCAATTTACCGGCCACTTGTTTCATAGCTTTGATTTGAGCTGCAGAACCTACTCTAGATACTGAAATCCCCACATTGATTGCCGGTCGAATGCCAGCGTTAAATAGATCTGCTGATAAAAATATTTATCCATCAGTGATAGAAATAACATTGGTGGGAATATAGGCTGAGACATCTCCTGCCTGAGTCTCAACAATGGGTAGAGCCGTCATACTACCTTCACCTAATAGAAGACTTGATTTAGCCGCTCTTTCCAAAAGACGAGAATGTGAATGAAAAACATCTCCCGGATATGCTTCTCGCCCAGGTGGTCTTCTAAGTAACAGAGACATTTGTCGATAAGCCTGGGCTTGTTTAGAAGGATCATCATGAATAATCAAGGTATGCTGTTTGCGATACATGAAGTATTCAGCTAGAGCTGCTCCTGTATAGGGAGCGAGATATTGCAGAGTGGCTGGAGAATTTGCGGTCTCCGATACTACAATGGTGTATTCCATAGCGCCACGATCCTGAAAAGTATTTACCACCTGAGCCACGGAGGAAGCTTTTTGACCAATAGCTACGTAGACACATATAACATTTTGACCTTTCTGATTCAAAATTGTATCTGTAGCTACTGCTGTTTTACCAGTCTGTCTATCCCCAATTATCAATTCTCGTTGACCACGACCTATGGGTATCATCGAGTCGATAGCAATAAGACCTGTTTGTAAAGGTTCGTACACTGAACGTCTCGAAATAATCCCTGGAGCGGGAGATTCAATTGATCTAAACTCAGAAGCTGGGATTTGACCCTTACCGTCAATAGGTTGAGCCAAAGCGTTTACGACACGACCCACAAAGGAGTCACTGACTGGTATTTGGGCAATCTTTCCCGTTGCTCTTACGGAACCTCCCTCTTGTATGGTTAAACCATCACCCGTCGGTACAGCCCCAACATTATCAGATTCTAGATTCGGAGCAATGCCTATCGTACCATCCTCAGATTCTACCAATTCACCAGCCATTACTTTGTTAGGGCCATGGATACGGGCGATTCCATCTCCAACTTAAGGTACAGTGCCAATATTAACAACCTTTACTTCTGGAACATATCCCTCAATTTGCTTACGAATGATGCTGCTAATCTCATCGGGTCGAATGTTTATTACCATTTTTGTCAAAGTATCTTACTGAAAGAAGGAAAAGAAAAAATGAAACCTGTTCCATAATGAAATGAAGGCTAATCGGTTGCGTTTTCCATGGCCCTGAGTAGGCCGATGTGATAATCAATCATGCGCAAATGCAATTCGTTATCCAAACGACTATTCAGGCTTTCCAGAGCCCTCTCCGATGCAAGTCGAGAGACTTGCTGTCGAACCTGTTCAATTGCTCGTTGTTTCTCAAAGCGAATTGTATAATTTTTACTGTCCTCTAGCCTACTCAAATCTTCATCAGCTGCATCAACAAGATCCCGCTGTTCCCTGTCCATCTGCATAAGTTGGTTGATGCGGATCTCAGCTGCTTTAACTTTTGCTTGTTGCAGGCGGGTCCGAGCCCTCTTAAGTTTCTCGGTAGCTTCCTTATAGCGCTCCTCCGCATCCGAAATAGTGTTCAAAATTGTTCTTTTACGATTCTCTAAGAAATTGATCAATGAAAGTGGATCATATACCTTTGATTCTCAAAGATTAATTATCTCTTCCCAAACCGAACATGGATCTTTCGACCCATTCGGCTTTCCTGCCCGTGTTTCCCGATAGGGTGGAAGATTCCAGCAATATCCTCACGCACGGGCCCGCCATCTTTCTCTCTCTATTCATTGGTATGATCCATCTCGAACCGACTAGAAGAGATTGAATAATTAATATTTGAAAAGGATTAAGGGCTCTCATGGACAATATATTTTGACTATTGGCAGAGCCGCTTCTCCTAGATAGTATCCATCTTGTATGGGTTGTCTATTCAGCAAATTGAACAAGATTTAGTGACTTTTAGATATTCTAATCTCTCTATTGAAGAATGATAGGAATTAAATTAGTCTCGATACGAATGTTATATATCGAATAGACCTCCGACCGCGACTTAGTTTGCGCGGTAGGGGAAAGAAAACCCTAGTTTTGCTAAGACTTTAAGCGATTCAGCTTTAACCATATTGATGATATTCCCGAATCAGTCGATGAAAATAAAAAGTTTTCTATCGATTCCACGGAATGCTCTGGTTCTTGCATAACATTAATTTACAAGTAATTCGTCGGGGTTTTGCACCTATTATTGTTTCAAGTGCAACTGGAAGAGACCGGTGATCCTATTCGGATATACGACTCGCACACACTCCCTTTCCATAGTAGAATAATACACCTAGGACCAAAATCAGGTTAATCAAATTTATCTCCAAGATATTGGTATTTGAACCAAAACTTGCGGCGAGAGTCCAATAACTTGAGGGAGCGACGATCTCACTTACACTTCTCATATTTCCTCTCCTCCCGAAAGGTTTTCTAATTTTTAAGTAACGTCTGGTCTAGCCTGAGATAAAATTATAAATTCAATATGTTAAAAAATTATGGGATGTCTAGTTGGTCTAGGGGGGGTGGGGTTATGAATAGACTTAAATATATGCGGTAGGGACTCAGTAAAATAGGTGGAACAATAATTATATAATAACCCCCTCCCCGGCTCAAACAGTTCACTATTTATTTGAGAAGAGTTTAGGGAGAGGGAGGAGGCGGTAAAGATCCCCAAATGTCTTGTAATAGAAACAAATTAAACGAACGGATTCGCAAACGATAGCGCTAGGGCTACAACTAGTCCATAAATTGTCAAAGCTTCCATGAAAGCTAAACTTAACAATAGAGTACCTCGGATTTTACCTTCTGCCTCTGGTTGTCTCGCAATACCCTCCACTGCCTGACCCGCGGCAGTGCCTTGCCCAACACCGGGCCCAATCGAAGCGAGGCCTACGGCTAATCCAGCAGCAATAACAGAAGCAGCAGGAATCAAGGGGTTCGTATTAGTCTCCTCCTATTTTAATTACGTTAATCAATACTGTTCCATTAGATTTATGTTAATTAGTCTCGGCATGACAAAAATTCTCTAGTGAATACTGACTGAAATAATGATTCTGCATAAATCTGATCAAAACTAGTAATGATGAGATAGAATACCCTCATCCGTTACGTTCGAATCGAAATAGTAAGGGGGTCTTTTTGGTAGGGTAGAATGGCTTCTCTATCCTCACAAACAATTATCACTACGATATTCTATTCTATCCGTGGGGTAAGACTTGGATCAAAGAGAGTCGCGTATTCCGGAATAGTTCTCTAGTGAAATATCTCAATCTTAGTCTCAACGTGAATAAGATTGAACACTATTATTTGCCGTACCAGGACACAAACATGAATGAGATTCAGTATCATTAGTTCTAAGAGGAACGGAAAAACCTAACATCTTGTCAGTCGTCCATTTCTCTTGGAGTACTCAGACTGAGCGGTGAAAATCATTATCCTCTTTGTGTCCATCCCTTTAACTTTAAATAGTTCAACTAGAGCGGGTGGTAGCTATCCCTCACCCCCCCCCCACTCCTTTGAATAACCGAGAAAAAAGAGTAAGGGGGAGGATAGGGTCTTGTATTGTTGTATCATGATACCACAGAAACGGTTTTTCCTACTACATTGATCCCACGAATGGGTCTTACAAATAAACCGCGCCCAATCGTTCCGATATGATACTTTGTTGGAGCTATCAATGTTGACTCTTCTAATGATGACCCTCCGTAGATTCCCCTGTATAAGCTGCAGCTAGAGTAGCGAAAGTTAAAGCTTGTATGGCGCTTGTGAATAATCCTAAAAGCATCATAGGTACAGGAACGATTGAAGGTACTGAAGAAACGGGAACAGCTACTACCAACTCGTCAGCCAAGATGTTTCCAAACAGTCGAAAACTAAGCGGTAAGGGTTTGGTAGAATCTTCTAAAATATTAATGGGTAGTAGTACCGGAGTCGGCTGGATATACTTACCAAAATAGCTAAGACCCCTCTTCTGTGAACCCGCATAAAAATATGCTACTGATGTAAGCAAAGCTAATGCAACAGTAGTATTGATATCATTCGTAGGCGCAGCCAATTCCCCGTGGGGTAACTGAATGATTCGCCGAGGAAACAAAGCACCTGACCAATTGGAAACAAAAATGAATAGAAACATAGTTCCAATAAACGGAACCCAGGGACGATACTCTTCTTCTCCCATCTGGGTCCTAGTTGAATCCCTAATAGATTCGAGAACATACTCAATGAAATTTTGGCTGGTAGTCGGTATGGTTTGCAGATTCCGGGTAGCTACGATGGGTAAAGCCAACAATATGGCGATTACTACCCAGGAAGTTACAAGAACTTGTGCATGAACTTGGAAGTCTCCTATTTGCCAGTAAAGATGTTAACCTACTTCCACGCTCGATACTTGGTACGGATCATCAATCTCATCAAACCTCAGTTGCTCAATATGCATATTAACCCTACCCCCCCCCCTTCTTTTTTTTCCTTCAAAAAATTAACTTAGATAGCAAAATCTGTATAAAATAGTCACAGTTATCACTATACAAATATCTCAAAAATTGCTCCTCTAATAAAATTATACAATATTACCAGTTACAAGATAACTATTCCCAGTTACGATATAAATATTTTGCCACTCTATTCCGAATCGTCGGGATAATTACCAATTTCACCATCCGTCGATTCCGGAACCTTTGAGTTTGAACGACCCTCACGAATAGCTAATGTTGATTTATCCAATATCCGTCGGATAGAAGATCGCGCATCATCATTACCAGGAATTGGAATATCTGTGAGATCTGGATCACGATCCGTATCGACGACACAAATTGTGGGAATACCTAGAATAATACATTCCTCAAGAGCGATAGATTATTCATGTTGATCAGTAATTGTCACAATATCTGGTAAATCTGACATATATTGAATTCCACCTAGATATTTCTTCAATCTAAGTAATTATCTCTTCCAAATCGCTGCCTCTTTCTTCGGGAGTCGGTCAAACCCTCCTGTATCTTCTCCATTTTGCAAATACTGAAACCTACGAAGACGTGTTTCTGTAGTGGACCGATTCGTTAACGTACCGCCAAGCCATTTTTCGTTCACGTAGTGACATCGAGATCGTGTTGCAGCTGATGCTACTAGATCAGCCACTTGATATTTTGTACCTACCGTTAAGAATTCTTTTCCCTCCGCTGCTGCATCGAATACTGAATCACAGGCTTCAGATGAAAGACGAGCAGTCTGAGTTGGATCGAGAATATGAACACCCTTCCGTTCCGTAAATATATAAGGTGACATCCTAGGATTCCATTTCTGGGTCTGATGACCAAAATGAACTCCCGCCCCCATCATTCCTTCCGAGTCAATACTCCGATTTTTCTGTTGCATCTTCCCCTCAAGTATAAGAAACTGTGAATTCATTCCATTTTAACTGGATTTAATAAATTATTACAATCCGCTGATCAATATTGTTGATTGAGACATACGACAAATTCTAATATTCAGTAACTATTCTAGCATTTGTTGCTATTAAGTCGAGAGAGGGATCGGTTTAATCCTTTATGAATAACTAATTTATGATGGAGACTCGGTTCCCCCCGATAACCAGAGAGGTTATTTTCTGTTCCCCATTTAGGGTTATTACTGCTACTTATAGTCGAATGAAATTCTTTTTGTTTCTTCACTTTTAGTTGACTAATAATCTCTTGACTACCCGTTCCAATGGGGACGGTGTCACCAGGAATAACATTCTCCTTTAATCCCTTTAACCGATCGATTCGACCCCGAAGAGCAGCTTTAGCCGGTACTCGAGTAGTTTCTTGGGGACTCGCCTCTGATAAAAAACTAGTAGTATTGAGAGATGCTTTCGTCATTCCCAGTACAATAGGCTCATAGAAAATCGATCTCTTTAATACGCGATTCATCCGTTATGCTTGTGACGGTTCAATAAGCTCCCCGGGTGAAAAAACATTAGCTATTCCATCTTCCGATGCTACGACTCTTGAGGTCAATTGCCAAATGATAATTTCTAGATGTTTATCCGATATTTGTACTCCTTAAGACCCATAAACCTTTCAAATTTGATCAATCGAAACCAATTGACAATGTTCCATACTTGTTCCAGCACTTAGAAAGTGACTCCAAAGGCTTCCAATTAATCTTGTAATACCCCTATTCCATCTTCCGAAAAGATCTTCGATTCGTGCCGGAATAGAAGCAATGGAGCGAGACTCCAGCAGCTGCTCAACCTTTGGAAGACCCTGAATAGTGTCCCCAGACCTCAATCTATCATGTGGTAATGTTATTAATGTATCTCCCTCTCCTATGATATCTCCGGAATTCTTCTGAAGAATTGCTCCCCGGGTCGCTAAAAGAGGCTTAGCTGTTCTAGTTAATAAATATTTGTGGTGAATAGCTACGACCTGACCGGACTGGAGACAAACATGATTCCTGCAGAAGCATCGATTTTCACTGATTGATAGTCCGAGATTAATTAACAAGATTACTCGATTAGAGGAATCTGGTGGTAAATAGATCTGCTTGGCCGATAAACATTTATCTAGAAAAAGATTCGTAGGATATTTCAATATTAATTCATTTTCATCGATCGGATACCAATTTCTATGTCCCGGCGTATCTATTGAATCATCAACAAAGTAATTTTCAAAGGAAGGGGCTTCACCGCTCAGCGTGGGATGGGGCACCAAATTGTTGGAAATACCCCATGAAGTCCCTAATAAACCTAACTCTTGATTTTCCCTTCGACGAGGAATAAGGTTTGATCTTCTAGATTTGGCCAACTCTTCTTTTAGATAGTTCTTCGGAAGAGATCCATACTTAGAATTCGAATTCGATAGTATATCTTTTAGACTTCTTTCATCCCGAGCATAAATATTTGTACCTGATTTGGAATCGTTGGAGTATCCCATAATCGAGTTTTCGTGCTTATTATTGCTCGAATCGGTAGACAAAATATTACGAAAGAGATTGAACGGCGACAAAATTAAGAAGGATGCACCTCGTTCCGACACCGAATGAACAGTACTTTGATACTTGACAACTAATTTGTTCCTACTGTTAGATAGATCAACTTGATCAGGGGATGGCTCGTCGACAGACACCGGTGGTTGAGAAACCTGATTGACCCTGACACTTCGTGCGGCAGGTGCACTAGAAAAAACTATTGAGTTGACTTGAAGAAAGGTACTGAGAATATTATTTATTCTCACACTGATAAGAGACAAATAAGCATTTCTTATAGAGAAGAGCTGGTAGAAATAGTCTTGCCAATAAACCATTAAACAAGTTCTAACTAATTGAATAGTTGTATGGTTGCTTATTTCAATCTTTTCGCCATTCTTATAGGAAATATACGTAAAGGATTCAATTTTTGCGCATTTTTGCGTCTTTGGTTTTTCGGGATGGGAGGTTACTCGCACCAAAGAATTGTTAGATATATTGTACTCTACAACTGGTCTTACCGGGACGGAGGTCTTTCTTTTCCTGTAGAGTGTAACCGATTGGAGGTAAACCCAACCCTCGGATTTGAATTCATTAAAAATCCTATTACCTGGTGCAATTAGAGTACCACTCTGCTTGGGTATACTAGTTACCCTTTCCGGATTGTGAGTATATCCAGGCAGGATTCTTATCTCAATACTATTTGGTGTCTTCTCGATTTGGATCAGTCCGCCGACTTTACTAATAATATTAGGAGTTATTTGTGTACCTTCCTCAATAATAGTATTATTTGTTACCAAAATGGATGAGAAGGGTTCGTGAGTAGTATAAACCTCTTCGGGGATTAGAAAAGAGTTGCCTCCTTTGATTACTCTGTACCGTGAGCCCAGAGTTTTAACTGTCCCACTATCAGAAACAAATTCTTTTTTAACAACGGGTTCAACCCCTATAGTACCATATTTCATAACCCCCGAAACACCCGTTTGATGCTCAGGGTTTTCATAGATAGCAAGAATATCATTCCGATCCAAGATCTTATTTAGCTTAACATTAAGATTTGTAAACTCTGATTCATTAGACCCTTCTCCCTGTCGTTTCAGTAACGAATAAATTGCTTCTTTTTCTTCACCCCGATCCACGATGAGATTAGAAAGAATCGAAGTAGATACTGGAGGTTTCAGCCAATTTGAAAAACATTTTGGATTGATTCCAAACTCTTGGATCCCTTCTTGAAAACCCTCACAATCAATAGCATCTCTATTCGCGCCAAACCTTTCATGAGACTCTTGTCTATTCTCGCTAGAGTGAGGTTTATTACTGATTCTATCTTGATCCTCATAAAACAAATAGTTCTTATCGGAATCATTAAAAACTCCCGAAAGAATCCAAATATGACCCGTCTCGCGTACGACACGAATGGGATTATCTATACAATCAGATAAATGCCACACAAATCTACTCCAGTGGGTCTCCCCTTCTATATTTGGATAGATAGATTTTTGAATACGCTCCTTAAGAGGAAATTCTTTGGCTCATACTTCCGCAATGATTTGTTGGGATTCGACATACTGATCGTTCCGAATCATAAGTAAACTTTGTGCTGGAATGGTGAAATTGTGTATATTATTATGACTCTTAATGAGGATGGGTAACTCATTTCGACACATCCAAGCAGGATGCCCGTGTCGCGTACGTGTGGGATACACCGATCTTTCATCGAGATGAATGAGTCCATTGAACGGAATTCGTACATATTCTGCGATATCGCCCGTAGATACTCCACCTGTATGAAAAGTTCTTGATGTTGATTGAGTTCCTGGTTCTCCAATTGATTGACCCGCAATGATACCGACAGCTTCTCCTAATTCTACTAAATCGTGATGGGCGAGACTCCAACCATAACGCAACTGACGAATCCAGAAAATGCTTTTGCATGTCAAGGGGGATCTTATATGTATCGGTTGCGCCGATGCTACGAGGTTACTAGCCAGCTCATCGCCAATATCTTGATTACGTGTAGCAATACATCTCACATCCCGATAGATGTTATCTGCCAACACACGTCCAATCAGTCTTTGATACGATATCGTTCAGATAGATTCTCTTCTTTCCTCAATAAGATTCAAAGCGATGCTTTTGGTAGTTTCACAATCCCTTTTGCGTACAACAATATGTTGAACTACTTCAACGAGCCTACGTGTCAGATATCCAGCATCTGATGTTCGTACCGCGGTATCCACAACCCCCTTGCGAGCACCATAACAAGGAATAATATATTCTGTCAAAGATAAGCCTTCGCGCAGGTTCCTTCGGATGGGTAGATCAATTACCTGCCCCCGCGGATCTGACATCAATCCCCTCATACCAAGCAACTGGTGAACTTGAGAGACACTTCCCCGGGCCCCCGAAAAAGACATCATATGAACTGGATTTAGAGGATCGATCATCTTGAAACTTGGATTCATTTCTCGTTTCGAGCATTCACTTGTAGCATACCAGGCTTCAATGGATTGACGTAACTTTTCTACGGCATGCAAACTCCCGTAACGATGATACTGCTCTGGGACGTAACCTAATCTCTCCGCATCTTATACAAGCCATCCTTTGGAGGGTACTGTTGAAAGATCGTCGATGCCTGATGGGACAGATGCTTTTGTAGCTTGTTGAAAACCCAAAACCTTAACTTGATCTAGAATGTTTGTCGTAGATGCGATTCCGAAACAAACGACTAACTTGCTGATAGGTTGTCTCATTGCAGCCTTATCCATCATCTTATTATAGAAAGGTGATTCAGCTTGATCCGCCATTTTAGAAACCTCAACTTTTTCTTATTCTTTTACCCCTTAATAATTATTAACCAATAGATTGGGGTTCAAGTTATTAATTAAATGTATAAAAAAAAGCTTTCTCATTCTTCATTACTCCAATCAGACCTAAAAACTCCCTTCCTGTATCATTGCACTGGGTATGGCCGAAGTCCCACACGGAGAATAAGCTTTTGATATACCTTGCACCGCTTCCTTTAATTGCTGATTGAACAAGATACGCCCAGCTGTTGTAAGTATATACATACCAAGGATATGGCCCTCCCTACACTTTCTGATTTGGTAATTATCGTAAGAGTGAAAAGATGTTCCCGAGGGTTCATATTGAGATTCAATAGGCAATTCGCGAATTCTCGAACTGATCGTTTGCAAATCAATCCCCCACCGAAGCCACAAAGAACTATAGAAATCAATTTGTTTTAATTCCTTGGCCTTAAGTATATCGTAGTAACTACTAAAATAGGGTATATTGGGAGAGGAGCCTATAAAACTAGAATGCCTATTTCCATAAATTCCTTGCCTATTATCAATTGTTAGTATATAAAGACCGAGAAGCATGTCTTGACTCGGTACAGATACGGGATCTCCCGTAGCAGGGGACAATAGATTTGTGTGCGAAAACATTGGAAAACGAGCTTCAATCTGAGCTTCTAGAGATAAAGGTACATGGACAGCCATCTGATCTCCGTCAAGATCTGCGTTAGACCCCCCACAAACCAATGGATGCAAGCGAATGGCGCGTCCTTCTATTAAAATGGGTTGAAATGCTTGTATACCCAATCTGTGCAATGTAGGTGCTCGATTCAGCAGTACGGGATGACCTTGCATAACTTCCCGAAGAACTTTCCATATAATGGGGTCTTTTTTTCTAATCATATTCTTAGCAGCTCGTAGATTACGAGCAAGGTGTCAACCAATCAAGTTACGAATTACAAAGGCTTGGGAAAGCTCGATCGACAATTCTCGGGGTAATCCACATTGATGTAATGGAAGAGACGGACCTACTACAATAACGAAACGACCTAAATAATCGACCCGCTTTCCGAGCAAATTCTCACGAAATCGTCCCTCTTTCCCCTCAATAACCTCTGAGAAAGATTTGTAAGGCCTGTTATTAATATCCTTCATTGGTTGTCCACGTATACCATTATCAATAGGGGCATCCACGGCTTCTTGAATGAGTCTCTTCTGGCAGACAATCAGTCCTTCGGGTGTGAATTCACTTCCCGATAGAAATTCGATAAGAGTATTATTTCGATGAATTATCTTTCTATAAAGCTCATTAAGATCAGAAGTAATTAATTCGCCTTCATATAGTTCAACTATTGGCCTCAATTCAGGTGGAAGGACTGGTAAAAGATCCAGAACCATCCATTCTGGTTTTAGGTTTGTTTGGAGAAAATCCTTAGCTAATTTCATCCGTCTGACCAAAAGATCTTTCCTCCTTTGAATTGTTTGATCCTCCCATTCATTCCCGATAGATCCTTGCTTCGCCAGTGCCTGCCACTCCAAATACGCACGATCCATAACACTCTGCAGATCCAAGCTAGCTAATCATTTTTTAATGGCATCCCCTCCAGTAGCTATTTCGTTTTCTTGAATATTTTCAAAGTTTCGGGTGGGAGAAAAGATGGGAAGAATATTTTTCCAGGATCGATCCTCATAATTGAACAAACCCCGCAATCTTAATAGAGTAGGTCTCTCAGCCATAGGCCTAGCAGGGAAAAGATTGGGATAGGTCGAACGAATACCCCCCCCCATAGAATCGGACACGAGTGTTTCCTCTCATCCGGCTCAAATAACTATATCTAAGTGTGAAGTTCCGACAGTACGATATGACGTTTTTGGGGCACGATAATCCCACCCCATCTATAGAGAATGAAATAGCTGTTCATTACTCAAGCCCGAACTTACCTTTCCTGAGTAGTCTCAGTTCTGCCCCCCCCCCTTCCTATTACATTATCCACATCTTCACAGAAATAATAATTTTTTCCTTATTCCCTCTCATTTTGGTCAGAGGTTGGGGAGATTTTTCTTGTTCCTAATACGACCATTTCTCCTCTTTGGGTTTCCACTCCACTCCGATGGTTATCAATCGATTTGAAAAGCCTTTGCGATGATTAAGTTTTCATAACCATATTTCTATCAGAAAATAACCTCTTCTTGAAAAGAGAAGAAGGAAAAGTTTGAGTGAAAGATCGTGTCAAAAAACACTTGGATTCTTTCTCGTCAAATCATGAATGTGAGATAAAAACCTTTATTACGAAGCCTAATCGATGGATTAATCAATAAAAACTAACCCTGGAAGAGAGCCCCTCAGCCTGTACTCTGTACATAGTACTTTTTATCCCGAGTTACGCGATATTCCTCGCTCGTGAGAAATATGTCGGAATTGGAGGCATCCCACCGTCGTATAGGATGACAGATTGTAATTAATCTGTGATAATCGAAACATACAATCAAGTCACGCATCGCAATATACTGGGCTTTCTAGTTCTTTGAGAGGTTTAGCAAGGAGATTTGCAATGTAACTGGGGATTCGTTTTGGGAACCATACGTGGGTTACTGGACATGCTAGTTTAATATATCCCATTCGGTATCTTCGAACCCGAGAGTCGGTAAACTCGACTCCACAATGCTTACGAGAATTTGAATATTCCTCTTCATTATCGACAGATCGGTAGTTTCCGCGAGCACAAACTCCACTCTTTATGGGCCCAAATATTCTTTCACAAAACGAACCATCTCTCTCTGGTTTATGAGTCTTGTAATGCAACGTATACGGTTAATCAACTTGCCCAACGATGTCTCCATTAGGTAACTCTCTTTCAGCCCAACTGCGAATCTGGTCGGGGGAAGCCAGTCCAATCCGAAGTTGTTGATAATTAGTTCGATGAATCGTAAGATAAAAGTTTTCAATTGGTTTTTTGTAAAGAAAAAAAATAAAGTTTCGATTAAATATCAAATATCCTCACCCCCCCTTCCCGAATCTTCTTCAAATATAAAATTATGCTCCAGATTCAGACCCATGCATCGTAACTCTCGAACTAGCAATCGGAAAGATTCTGGAACCGTATTTGGCTTATGGATGGGTTTTCCGGTCGTAATAGCACTAGGTACTTTGTAACGAGCTTGAATATGATCTGATTTAATTGTAAGCATCTCTTGCAACGTGTAAGATACGCCAAGACCCTCCGAAGCCCAAACTTCCATTTCTCCAACTCGCTGTCCCCCCCGTCTAGACCTTCCCTTGAGAGGTTGTTGCGTAACAAGCGCATAGGGCCCGCTGGATCGTGCATGAATTTTATCATCAACCTGATGAATCAATTTCATTATATAGGCCTTTCCGATCGTAATTGGTTGCTCGAAAGGATCACCTGTTCGTCCGTCGATTAATCGACTCTTTCCGGGATGTTCGGGCTCGAATAACCACGGATTACGAGTTCCTGTACTCGCTCCACAAAGCTCTGAAAATACTAGTTTTCTAGAAGCTTCCCGCTCATATCTTTCATCGAAAGGTACTATCCGGTAATGGGTTTTCAAAAACTCCCCAGCTAGCCCGAGTAAACACTCGAAAATCTATCCTACATTCATTCATGAAGGTACTCCTAAGGGACTTAATATCATATCGACTGGTGTACCATCTTGTAAATAAGGCATATCCTGTCTGGGTAGGATTTTTGACACAATACCTTTATTTCCGTGCCTGCCGGCTATCTTATCACCTACTTGTATCTTACGTTTTTATAAGATATATATATGAATAACCTCTGAATCATTCATAGTATCGTCTTCGGGATAAACCCACCTAACGTCAATGACTCGACCTCTTCTACCAATCGGGACTTTCAGACAACTCTCTCTTGCGTTAACTAATTGGATACCAGAAATGGCTTGTGATAATCTTCCTTCTGGAGCACGTAATGAATCCGCCCCCTCCTGGGGCGTCGGTTTACCCACCGAAACATCCCCCGCTTCTACCCAAGATCCCGATTCTACAAGCCCATTATTGTCCAAATGTCGAAGTGCATAACTATCCAATTGAGGTATTTCCTTAGTAACCCTTTCAGGACCCTGATTTGTTGCACAAACTTCAACTTCGTGTCTCTCAATGTGAAAAGATGTAGAAATATCTTCGTATATCGAACGTTCACTAATCAATACTGCATCTTCAGAATTGTATCCCTCCCACGGCATATAGGCTACTAAGATATTTCTACCTAAAGCTAATTCTCCCCCAACGGTTGCTGCTCCATCCGCTACAACTTCTCCGCCTTTCAATAGTTCTCCTGGCATAACTGTAGACTTTTGGTGTATACAGGTATTGTTATTAGAACGTTCATAAATTCTTAATCTGGTATCTGTAGTGTTTAAACTTTTTTCATCGCTCTCTTCATCGGTCGTAGATAGTGTAATTTTATTACCATCGATATATTGGATTCATCCTTCTCGTTCAGATACAGCTACACCTCCCGAATCCGAGGCTACTTAACCTTCTAACCCGGTCCCTACAATGCATCTTTCAGGCTTAAAGAGTGGAACCGCTTGACGTTGCATAGTGGAGCCCATCAAGGCGCGATTTGCATCATTATGCTCAATGAATGGAATAAGAGAAGCTCCGATAGAGAAATATTGTAGAGGATGAATGCTTCGGAAATCGACTTGCTCCCATAGAACGCTTAAAAACTCTTGTCGATACCGAACCGGTATAACTTCTCTTTCTCTAGTCCTCCATTCCGATATTAATAAATTTTCAGTTGCTACTCGATAATAATCATCCTCAGCGGGGGATAAATCGACTAATTGTTCTTCCTCAAACGATTCGGACATTTTGAGATAAGGGCTCTGCAAGGATCCAGAATTGCTAACTTTTGCCTGAATAGCTAATGATGAGATGAGGCCAGCATTCATGCCTTCAGATGTTTCGATCGGGCAGATACGCCCATAATGACTAAAATGAATATCTCGAGCTTAAAAACTGGCGGTTCGCCGTGTCAACCCCCCAGGACCTAAAGAACTTAATCTTCGTTTATGAACCATTTCTGATAGTGGATTGGTTTAGTCTAAAAATTGTGATAAGGGGTGTGAACCAAAAAACTCTTTGGATGTTGTTATTACTGGGACAGACGTTACTAATACTCTGGGAGTTAATGGACGTTTACGCCTAACGGCTCTACGAAGATTTTATCGGATCGGATTCTCCAAACGGTTTAAGGCCAATTTCAATTGTTCCTGTAGCAGATCCGCCACAGATCGAACACGTCGATTTTTTAGATGATCTATGTCATCAAGGTTACCCATCCCATAACTTATTTCGATTGAATGATCTGCGGCTGCTAATACGTCTTGGGGTAATAAAAAATGTTCCGTTTCGGGTACATCCAGAGCTAGTTTGATGTTTGAGTTTCGTCGACCAATCCGTCCCAACTCACACCTATGTTGGAAAAATCTCTTTTGCAATTCCTTGACTATAGATTCTGAAAATACTATATCTACGTCTGTAGCAGAGTATAGCTGTTTGTAAAGTTCCACTATAGCATCCTCTGGTGATTCAATATCCCCTTTTTGTTTCTTCAACATATTGGAAAAAATCTTAGGGTAACGGACATTCTGTAAAATATCTTTTCTGCTTAATCCCATAGCTATTAATAAGATCAGAATGGATACTTTTCGTTTCTTGCTAATACGAACCCATATCCTGTCTCTCTTATCCATCTCTGATTTAAATCTTCCTCCCCGATCCGAAATTACAGTGCTAGTATATGCAGAGATTCCTTTTTGATCCGATTCGCGATTGTAATAAATACCGGGACTTCTCAGTATTTGATTAATCAAAACTCTAGCAATTCCATTAATAATGAACGTTCCTTGAGAATTCATCCAAGGAATAGCTCCTAGGCGTACAGCCTCTTCTTGCACTATTCCGTCTCTGTTCCGAGTCAATTAAGCTGGTACATATGGATCAGATGAATATGTAACACATTGATACGCAGCATCTCTCTCTTCGACTGAAGGTTCTGTCAATTGATACTGTTCACTAATAGATCAGGATTCAACTTCCTTATCTGTATCTTCAATTTTCGGAAAATTCTTAAGCTCTTCAAGCAATCTTTCGTGAACGAAACGATTAAACCCTTCGAATTGAATTCGTGCAAGTTCTGGCAGTACAGGCGTCTTTCTATCTCCTCCTAATATTACACCGAGATTCATTCTCAAGCAAAACTATAACAATTAGATTCCCTTTCCTTTACTTATAGCCCCCCCCGCCCCTCCTATTACATTATCCATATCTTCACAGAAACAATAATTTTGTATTTTTATTCGGAATAGAAATACAAGGGGGGGAAGAGACGAAGAGGTTGAAGTGGAAGAGAATGAGGAAGGAGGTGGGTAGGAGTTATAAATATCTTTTACAGGAACTTTTTTACCAGGTGCTAGATCCTATTAGAAATAAAGTAGGCTGTAAGGGAAGGGTCTGCGCAACCCAAGTGCTACGAACCTACATATTCAGGAAGATAATTCTATGACGAATTAAGACCACTCACGTATCCAAAATTTTTGTGACGATTCAAAAATATGTAATGACTCGCATCAAACAAAGAGAAAACCCGCGAGTATATTATATCAATAATTTTGATTGCTAGGAAAGCGTGAAAGAATAGATGGATGGTTTTTTTTTTCCCAGTAGCAACCTTGGCGCCATTAATGATTCACCAATTGAAATTGAATCTATGGGAAGCGACTTACTCGGAGAATTAGGGGTTGGGAGATAGTTCCAAATTATGCCAAAGTATTTTCAAATAAATAGATCAACTTGGTTTCCTTTCCACGCCAGTTTTCGTAATAGATTACTAGAGTTATAAAAGATTTCCTATAGGAGGGGGAATGCTGTGGATGGGGCGGCGCACATGGTAAGGGTTAACTTTCGAAAAATGGAAGAATAGCCGCGGTGGATTAACTAACAGAAGCAAGAAATTTGATGAGAGGATTTTGTTTAGTCAATCCAATTGCCAATTAAAGATTAACTTATTGATTTGTTAAGCAGACATTCTTTGACTCATCTTGATCGAATCCTTGTACGTAATAGAAACAAGCGCTGGGTGGTTATGGCGCGAGGATCCCCATCGATTTCAGAGGGATTGAGATAGTCTTGCCTCCCATTGTCTCTATCGCTTATCCAATATAGATAGATAGCCAAAAGCTCGGTTTGACCTTTTTATATATTTATTTCATCCTCATCAATCTTTTTTTTCACCCATAACTAGATCGTTGACTTTGAAGCAGCCACTATATAAACTCTAATTACTTCCTGGGATTGTAGTTCAATCGGTTAGAGCACCGCCCTGTCAAGGCGGAAGTTGCGGGTTCGAGACCCGTCAATCCCGATAAATTCTAGTGAAACAATTTAGGGTTTCGATTCCGATATCAACGGGATAAACGATGTCACAAATGAGTCTATGATCTCAGACTTGGGTCGAGCTGGATTCGAACCAGCGTAGGCGCCGCCAGCGGATTTACAGTCCGTCCCCATTAACCACTCGAGCATCGACCCACATATTATGTTATGGAACATTTCGGTTTCGACAGTAGGGTTGCCGGTTGATTCACGTTTGCATCCCGATTATTTGAATCGGACCCCTATTTTGGTTTTGGGTACAAGCCGATAAGAGAATAAGAATATTATTTCTAGTACAATCGCGAGGTTCTTGCGAGATGAATACCCCCAGGGGAATTCGAATCCCCGTTCCCTCCTTGAAAGAGAGATGTCCTAGGCCTCTAGACGATGGGGGCCCGATTACCCCCTAAAATTATAGGGGTATTCCCCACGAATCGTCAATCTAATTTATCTCTCAAAGAAATAGAGAAATAACAAGATTCAATTCTTTTTTATTCTTCAGTCTACTAATCTATTAAATCAGACTAATCATTTGATTAAGTTTCTAATACCTCTTACAAGGTTGCAGCGGCTGATTGATTGATCCAAAAAGAGAGGGTGGGGGTAGGCTATTGTCGCGAGGAAGAGAGGAATCAGGTATTCTTGAGATTTCATTTCATGATATACTATGTAATCGATATCGAAAATTCAACTTTAATACTCCCTTATCTCCGATTAATCGGAGATACTTAATTCGGTCGACCCGACTAAACTAATTAGAAATAGATGGTTCATTATAGAGTCCGAGAGTTTTTTCCCAATGGGACCACTCAAGCTATTCCTCAATTGATTTGAACTATTAATACGGAAGTCAATATTCTTGCGTTCTTAGCCACTACACTTTTCATTCTAATCCCCACAGCTTTTCCACTCATTCTTTACATTAAAACGGCCGCTCAAAATAATTAATTCGAGGATCAATCTGTTAATCCTCAGTGTACAGAAGCAAGTAGGGAAACATAGAGTAAATCTTTGTTGCAGGATAAAAAGTGAGATATAGGCTAGTATTCCGGACGAGACAATAATGCGCAATATAGTTGTTAGTAATAAATTACTGGTCCCTACGCCCCTTCCCGGTTAGGGTTCTTCAGTCCCTTTTCTTTCAATCGGAATCTCTATTTTCATCTATCTATTTATCTATGTCTCAATCTATTATCTGCGAATAGATAAATAGATAGAATTCGCAAATATTGATAGATCAGATTGTTGATTTATACAGTAAATCTATATTTATCATTCTTCTGCTCACGATTCGCGTGAAATTGGGTTAGTAGTGATAGGTATCTTTTTGTACGCCCCTACAAAAAAGGAACCTCAGGTATCCTAGAGGTGTAATCTCAATTGTACTTGCCAAGAATATTTTTTCAATCTCACATATCTTTATGCAAAACATCCAAAACTTGAACCAGTAGCAGAACTAGTAGATTAGATTTGGCAATAGAAAAAAAGTAATCCAGGACTAAATTGATTCAATTTGTTTCTTCAGTCTTCAGAACTAGCGGGAAGAGTAAGAATAGGTATCCCAAGACGTTATCTTTTCGTGACATCTATTTGGTTATAGCTTATTCTCTCTGAAAATGGAAGAAGAAAAAAAATAATAATATTTTGAGAATTCTCCGCATCGCTTAAGTCACAACAAGCCGAAAGAATCACATATAGTTTTTAGGGGGGGGGGGGGGGGGTTACTCACCGACTAACCTAAAAAGTCTCAGCCTATCCCTATAATTCTTTTTTACTTATGTCGAGGCATTATGATCTTTCAGGGTTGTCGTCTAGATCCCAACCTACCATCGGCTGAAATACTTCCAGATGGAACTGCAACATATATCATTATTAATAATGCGGGTTTGTAAAACGAGCATATTGATACATTTAGCGAAATTAACCAGCGGATGCTTTAGAGCGAAAAACTCCAGTAGCTGAATCCTCCCGAGAGAGAACAATTTTACATAGATTGAGATTAAAAAAATAAATTATTTCACAGGGTAGGAGAGTAGCTTATATTATGTTTCCTACTGAGAAACAGATTCCGGCGTAGGGAGAACGCAAATCGTTGGTATCGTTACAACGATTTGCATTCCCCGAATCAGACTATGAAAGAAATGGTCATTTGTTATAACCCACTTCTTCCCCAAACTGCAGGTGAGAGGGAGAATGTAAAAATCACCGTCGGGGCAGCCCAAGCTATACTAACTAGATCCGTAATTATAATTCCTATCCCTTCAACTCTCTCGAAATTTACTAATTATTGAATACTTACGAGTCCAAATACGAGTCCAGGCTTGGAAACATGCCGCGCATGATAATTACACTCCTATTCAATAGGATACCCCAATAGCAAAAGATAATGAGGATGTATAGATCTTTTTTTTATGTTACCAAATCCTTATTGCAAAATCTTGAGGATTCAGACCTTTGATTTATAAATCGGTGATATACTATTATTGGGATTGCTTATGCGTGACGCATCGATATACATTTAGCGTGATAGGCTATAATAGACTATAGAGCATCTCGATTTGTATCCGGTTTCGGCGCAACAAACAATCCCTGAAAGAAAAAAGCAATATATATAATGTTGTATCAGGCGACACCCAGATTCGAACTGGGGGATGAAGGATTTGCAATCCTCCGTCTTACCACTTGACTATATCGCCCTTACCTGTCTATCTGTGACAGATCTCAATCCAAGAAAAAAACTCCGTTGATGCGGAATGCTTGATAGTAAGTCGCTTACTAATAAGTATACTATCGAGCAGAAACGTTAGCAAGTTGCTTATCCCCCTATCCTATTTATTCCCGGCCATCAGTTGATGTTTTTTGTCCTTACCCCAGCCGTTTGGTCATAGCTAAGTCACCTGTTATTTCTCGTACCATTACCATTAATGGACTATAGTGGACTATTTGAACCCCACGCAGAAAGAAGGCGGCGGGACGCCGAAGATATTGATAGTGTCAATAGTGTTGACAGAATATACATTAGCCGGAGGAATGTATATTCTGTCGATATTTTTCCCCTAGGCATATAAAGAAGAGATACGGTCTTTTCGTCTGGTCTGCAATGCCCTAAAACAATCCGCAATGGAAGAGAAAGGGGGCAGCTGTTAGCGGCTGGAAGAGTGGAGTCTCAGGGCTTGCATTCTAAGGGGATCTCTAATCCGAGTAAGTCCATGCTCTGTGCCCGAACGAAGCGGTCTAGAGAGGACAGAACCCAATCTTTCTCGGCGGTGCGGGTTAGGGAGAGCAGCCCGTCGTTCTCGAGGCTGATGGGCAATCCTGTGCGATCTTGTAGCATTCTCTCTACAATAGACATCAGTAGGACTAGCTCGTGGGAAGCCAAGGTCCGGACGGAAAGAGTGTAAGCTCGTGCTACTTGCTGCGTCATCCACGAATAGTGTCTCCTGATTGTCGGGGTCCGTCGGTTGCGGGCTAAAGAGGGAATTCTTCCACATAAAGGGATGCTGCGCCCTCTGGCGAGCGGCCTTCATCTTGACTACCTCAGCCCTTAAGCGCTGGTGTAGATTCTCGCGGGCCCGGTTTCCATCCTCTCTTATACTACTAAAACCTCCTTCCTGTTCTGTTGTACTGCGCGTAGGCGCTATGTTTAGTGGGCCTAATGAGTGCCAATAGAAAGCTTAGGTGGATGTGTATCCACCACGTGAAGCCGAGGAGGGGGGGGGGGCTGATTCAATCTAATCAATTAATACTGTCGTTGAACCCACTTGCGCGTCTTTTGAAATAAGTGGAAAAAAAATCACTGGATCCATCCGCAATTGGATGCCTCTTTGTAAAAGAGTATGGTCGGAGTTTTTAATATTCAGAATAAGAACGAGACGCTCCCCGGATAGATAAACAAAAAAGAATTCAATAATTCTTGAATGATTGATTCTTAATGCGTTCTTTTATGTATATAGCAGACTCCTTAGTTATTTGATGGGCGGATAGCGGGAATCGAACCCGCGTCATCTCCTTGGCAAGGAGATATTTTACCATTCAACTATATCCGCATAATCTGTTACCGCATTCTACACCGCATCACATATTCAATGTGTAGTGATTTTACAGATTGACGTATCTAGTTTATTAATCAGAACCTGACCAAAATAGCTTTTTTGCGGGCGAGAGGACCCACCCCCCCCCCGAAACAGATCGAAACAGAGTACCTATTCCCTAGCTCCTTTCTACAAAGAAAAATCTTCTTGATTTTACATCTCCACTCGTAACAGTGAATTACGAGAAGAGGAACCGAAGCATCGGATTATTGAGAAATAAAGGAGTTGGGTATACCTACTGAGGAAACTAATCCGATCCATAATGAAGCCCCTGAAAAGACAATATTTTTATTGCTGGACCAACCGCCGGGGGAAGCGAACGCTACAGGGACGCCAACAACTAGTAGGAATGAGGTAGCAATTAGTGTGAATAAAGCCAATTGGAAAGCGATTGTCATTATCATAAATCTGATTCCCTCCGTATAAATATAAGGAATGGGTTATTTGTACCATCCAATCCGCATCCGGTGAGACTTTCACTGTACCAGGTATTTGAGGGGGGAATCAAAATCCTTCTGGTACTCTAGAGTCTAATGTCACTGAATCTATCAATGATTCGTTGAATGGAAGTGAAAATCTCTCCATTCGGGATGATCATCCAGAGCAACCCCACGATCAATCTTATGAGATTCCTCCCACTCTATATCTTTCACAGTAGAGATAGATCTTGATACAATGCATATGTCTTGAGATTGATTAGATTCCCATTTCACCTAAACTAGAGGATTAATTCTTTGATTATTGAGTAAGGAATCTGTCTCTGCAGGAGAGATGGTCGAGGGGTTTATGGCTCCAGTCTTGAAAACTGGCATGGTGTTGAAACGCCATCGAGGGTTCGAATCCCTCTCTCTCCTACTATTGGCTTAGTATCAAATACTCAGGGGCAAAAAATGAGAGGTATAACTGGTCTAAAAAGAATTATTCCTTAAAAGAATCATCCGATAGTATCTAGTATCCTTCAGGTACCCAGCGATAACTTTTTCTTCTTTTCTTTAGCAACAAATAACCTCCCATCTACTAAAGTGAGCAGTCTAAAAATAGTTTTATTCTGGGATTCGGTTGTGGCTGGGACCCGCATCAGTATCTCCCAAGGTTTGAGGGGTGGTAGCGTATGCACAAAATGGAATACCAACTAAATACATTTTAGAGTGACACTAGTCCCATCGACTGATTTGCCGGAAGAATAAAATGAGGTTGTCTGAATCTGAATAACCCACACCTACTCGTGGTGTGAGTCCGCGCATTACCGTATGCGACTCACGGGGATCCAAAATGAATGATCCTCGAGTTGTTTACCTATTCTCATCAGCATGCCTCCCCTACCACCCCGAAATGAGGTATTCCGCGGGAGTATTTATAAACATTTAAAAAAGAGGCGTGGCTACCTTCTGGTTCGTGGTTATTTAGAAACTATTGTTTCGGAAGAATAGACACTAATTACTAGGTGAGTTTCTACCTCGTTTATAAGCTCTAAGAGCTACTTGCACCGACGAACTAACTAAGAATCGCTTGGTATCTATCTATCTAAATAGATAGATAGACAAATAGAATCTACCTCGATGCGGTGAATCCAGGGACGTACATCCATCTAGCAGCTACTAACCTACTAGTAAGGAAATAATTCTTTGCTTATTTCTTTCCTATCACTACCCCAACGATTCTTACCCAAGGTTTAATTTTCAATTAAGAGGTGTCATAGAAAGAACGGGTTCGGTATCACGATCAATTCCTTTTTCAAACCCGGCTGCAGCTGCACGAGCCCTTCCTGCGTGCCATAGGTGGCCCACGAAGAAAAAGAATCCGAGAACAAAATGAGAAGTCGACAACCAACTCCGAGGAGAGACATAGTTCACGGCATTGATCTCGGTAGCTACTCCACCCACGGAGTTTAGAGAACCCAAGGGCGCATGAGTCATATACTCTGCGGATCGTCGCTCCTGCCACGGTTGTATATCTTTCTTTAGCTTACTAAGATCCAAACCATTAGGACCTCTTAAGGGTTCCAACCAAGGAGCGCGAAGGTCCCAGAAACGCATGGTTTCGCCTCCAAATATGATTTCTCCCGTGGGGGAACGCATCAGATATTTACCCAACCCGGTAGGTCCCTGAGCAGAACCTACGTTGGCACCGAGACGTTGGTCCCTGACAAGAAAGGTAAAAGCTTGAGCCTGAGAAGCTTCTGGGCCAGTGGGACCATAAAATTCACTAGGATATGCTGTGTTGTTGAACCAGACGAAGCAACAAGCGGTGAAACCGAAGATAGCAAGAGCTCCTAAACTGTAGGACGAATAAGCTTCTCCGGACCATACGAAAGCACGCCGAGCCCAAGCAAATGGTTTTGTTAATATGTGCCAGATTCCCCCAAAAATACAAATAGAGCCCAACCAGACATGTCCCCCAATAATATCTTCTAGATTATCTACACTTACAATCCAGCCTTCTCCACCAAAGGGGGATTTTAGTAGATAACCAAAGATAACATTCGGACTCAGGGTGAGATTTGTAATCTTTCTTACATCCCCGCCTCCAGGTGCCCATGTATCATATAAACCTCCGAAATACAGTGCTTTGAACACTAAGAGGAAGGCACCGACGCCTAATAGTATTAAATGGATACCTAGAATTGTAGTCATCTTATTCTTATCTTTCCATATATAGCCAAAGAATGGAAAGGATTCTTCCAAAGTTTCGGGCCCAATCAGAGCATGATAGATGCCCCCAAACCCTAGAACTGCGGAGGATATCAAATGAAGTACTCCGGAAACAAAATATGGGAAAGTATCGGTGACCTCCCCCCCGGGCCCTACCCCCCAACCCAGGGTAGCTAGGTGGGGAAGTAAGATTAAACCTTGTTCATACATAGGCTTTTCCGAAACGAAATGAGCCACTTCAAATAGATTCATAGCTCCGGCCCAAAATACAATCAAACCAGCATGAGCCACGTGGGCACCAAGTAATTTACCAGACAGATTAATGAGTCGAGCGTTACCGGCCCACCAAGCGAAACCTGTGGTTTCCTGATCGCGACCACCCAGAGAGAGGGTTCCATTAAAGAGCGTTTCCACGGGGTAAGACCTCCTCGGGAAATACAAGGTTTTCGTGAGGCTGATCCTGGGCTGCCATCCAAGCACGAATCCCTTCGTTTAATAGGATGTTCTTTGTGTAAAAAGTCTCAAACTCAGGATCTTCTGCTGCACGAATTTCTTGGGAAACAAAGTCGTACGCGCGTAGATTCAGGGCGAGACCAACTACTCCAATAGCACTCATCCATAAACCGGTCACTGGCACGAATAACGTGAAAAAGTGTAACCAACGTTTGTTGGAGAAAGCGACACCGAATATTTGGGACCAGAAACGATTAGCAGTTACCATTGAATGAGTCTCTTCGGATTGAGTTGGGTTAAACGCGCGGAATGTGTTCGCACCATCACCATCTTCAAATAGAGTGTTTTCCACTGTAGCACCATGAATGGCACATAAAAGGGCAGCACCAAGAACGCCTGCAACCCCCATCATATGGAATGGGTTTAACGTCCAATTATGAAAACCTTGGAAAAAGAGAATGAATCGAAAGATAGCTGCTACCCCGAAACTGGGTGCGAAGAACCGACCGGATTGCCCCAAGGGGTAAATCAAGAATACAGAGACAAAAACGGCAATAGGAGCGGAGAACGCTATTGCGTTGTAGGGACGTAATTGTACAGACCTAGCAAGTTCGAATTGACGTAACATGAAACCTATCAGAGCAAAGGAACCGTGAAGAGCAACGAAGGTCCATAGGCCTCCCAATTGGCACCAACGGGTGAAATCTCCCTGTGCTTCGGGACCCCATAGCAGAAGCAAGGAGTGGGCTAAACTATTAGCAGGAGTCGAAACTGCTGCAGTCAAGAAGTTACAACCCTCCAAGTAGGAACTAGCTAATCCATGAGTATACCATGAGGTGACGAAGGTTGTACCGGTGAACCAACCACCTAAGGCGAAGTAAGCGGTGGGAAAGAGTAATAGACCGGACCAACCTACGAAAACAAAACGATCTCTTCTTAGCCAATCGTCCATACTATCAAATAAATCTTTCGGCTCCTTGGAAGATTTTCCAATGGCGATGGTCATAGTTATTCCCTCACTCAACTCCCTGAACCATTTCTGGGTTCCCTTCTTTCTTCTATGAAGTAGTATAGTTACGGTACTTTGCAGAAGATTGAACCATCACATCATCGTCCCTTCTGAAAAATTGTTCACCGAAACAGCATACTCCTGGCAGTTATCGCACGAGAATGATACTGATAGATTTTAGCGGGAGTCTTTTGCTTTTTCCCCTCTTTCTTCGTTTTGATTCCATTACTTATCACTTTCTTTATCTCACCTTTCTCACCCTTTTTCTTCTCCTTCCTCTCCAGTTCTTTGTCCGTGTTTTTCGCTAGTATTCTTCCCTTTCTTCTTTTTCATCCAATTCTACGTTTTCTTCAATCGCCTCTTCCTTTTCAATCTATCCATATCGGCTTAGGCCCGAGACAATATAGTTTGTTACGTTATTCCTCAGAAAGTGGGTAAACCTTTCTTTTCTTCCGAGATTGTGTCAACCCTTCTGCCGTATTAACGGACCCTACTTTGGGACTCCATCCCAAAGATACTATTTTTTTTTTGTCAAACAACCATTGACATCTATTAGATCTTCCCCTGCAGTGCCAGTATCTTCTTCCAACTCTTCTTCCCTTTCTTACCCGTTTTTTACTGATAAAGAGAGAGAGAGAGAGAGAGAGAGAAAAAGGTTCGAGAAAAGAAAAAGATCAAATAATAAATTTGTCTCTTAGAATCCGTGAAAAGGTTAGTAGTATAGATACTATACGCATGTCTATAGATCCATCTGATCTGTATTTTTATGGTACTCATCTATACTTCTTACTTTTTCCTCAGGAACATCCCAATAATTATTTTACCAATCTCCACTAAAAATTGAAAGCTTTCTAGTCCCGAATCGTGCGAATGAGTAGTGGCATACTTCGACCTAGCTTCGAATAGAAAAGATGTTTAAAATAGCGACATTGAATGAAGAGTTTATACCCTTGCTTCGAGTTCCCAAAAAAAATAAATTTTGATTATGTGAGGAATATAAAAAACAGGAGTCTTAATGAATTAAGAGAGTTGAAGAATTCTTTAATGACTCATGGAAATTATCTATACAGAAAAAAGGATTATCCAATAGTTTTTTTTAACTGAATAGAAATATATTGATACTGAGAATTCATATCTAATTCCCACGCTAGGGGTAACTAAATAATTCCTAATAGTAGGAATTATATTCATTTGATTCTTCGGTATCGTGGGTAACGATACATTTCCGATTAGGAATCAGGATGAGACAAACAATTCAACTGCAGAATTTATTTTGAAGAGAGCTAGCCTCGTACTAATTCTAGGATTATCCAGTAAATGAATCTTTTTCTCCTTTTTGTTCTTCCCCTTCAATCTATAAATAATCTTGTCGATTCGATTCAGGTTCAATTAAATAGTAAATAGGAGAATTGATAGATTCTGATTTAACGGGCGTCTGAAGGAATATTATAATTCCACCCTTTTTTATCAAAAAAAAGCTGTTTAAACGCCAGTATCCTCATAATTTTCTAGAAATGAAAGAGACAATATTGTTCTTTCGCACGCAGATCTTACTGACCTAGGTGCTTCTGCTAAAGAGAGACAGCTCGAGTTTGATGCTTCGTACAACTGTTTGATCAGCCCCTTATCGGATTTGAACCGACGACTTACGCCTTACCATGGCGGTACTCTACCACTGAGTTAAAGGGGCCTACCAATTGAATGGTATAATTGGGGGGAATTATACGTGGCATACAAAAACAAAACTATTTTGTTTGCTCCGTTTTTTCTTCTTTCTAGATACTAGAACTTGGTAAAAGAAAATGTTGATCTGAGGCGAAGCAAACGATAGTTGTGTTGATAATTCATTTTTATACCCTCTTTCCTATTCTTGTCGTGTGATGTGAAATAACCATAACCTAGAAACTATCGGAAATACTCAAATTTATCCGGTCTAGACTCGTAGAGTCTTGGGTTTGATTCGTCAGTGGGACACGAGAAATAAAATGATTAGGGTAAGCTCGATAGGGAAGGGTGGCCTATCACTCTATTAGATAAAGAATTAACGGGTTCCTTTGCGGAGACAGGATTTGAACCCGTGACCTCAAGGTTATGAGCCTTGCGAGCTACCAAGCTGCTCTACCCCGCGTGGTTGATGCCTTCAATGTAATTATTATACATTCCTTGAATAATTACATTGAACATGAGGAAAAACTGTTAATCTATAAATATCTGTTCTTCTTTTTTATTAATTGAATAAGACTTTTTTTCACCAACTTGATTTTATTACTCCAGGTAGCAAACAAGTGTGTGCCATTTCGCGAAGTACGTGTCTAGATAAACCAGAGTCTCGATAATTGGATCTGGGTCGTCCGGTTAGGGAGCATCGTTTACGGAGACGGGCGGGTGCACTGTTACGCGGTAGAGATTGTAATCCTTTGGAAATCTTTATCTTTTCCTGGATTGATGAACTCTTTCTGATCTGTTGTTTCAAAGATTGACGAATGAGATCATATTCTTTCACCAATTTCTCTCTTTTCTTCTCCTTCTCAATGAGACTCTTCTTTGCCATAATTCATAGGTCAGCAGGGTTGGAATACTATTCTAAAAGGGATCGTATCTGCAATCAAAGTTCTTAATTTATCAATAAATATAAAGAAATAAATCAATTTATTTCTTTATATTTATTGAGCCGTGAATAGTTGGTCTTGCGATTGGCTCAGATGTAGGGGGGGTGGGGTTGAGCCCGACGCATAGACATTTTGTTAGTCGAAACAGAGAGAGATAGAGTTATCCAAATTTACCTGATGTAGATGCTATTAGAAAAGCTGCGTAGGTAAATATGTAACCTACAGAGAAGTGGGCTAGTCCCACTAATCGTGCTTGAACAATAGAAAGAGCAACTGGTTTATCTTTCCAACGTATCACATTTGCCAAGGGTGTACGCTCGTGGGCCCAAGCTAGAGTTTCAATTAGTTCTTGCCAGTAGCCACGCCAGGAAATGAGAAACATGAATCCAGTGGCCCACACCAGATGTCCAAATAAGAACATCCATGCCCATACAGATAAACTGTTCATACCGAATGGATTGTAGCCATTAATAAGTTGCGAAGAGTTCAACCGTAAGTAATCCCTCAACCATCCCATCAAATAAGTAGAGGATTCATTAAATTGAGCAACATTACCTTGCCACAGGGTGATATGTTTCCAGTGCCAATAGAAAGTGACCCATCCGATGGTGTTCAGCATCCAGAAAACTGCTAAATAAAAGGCGTCCCAAGCTGAAATGTCGCAGGTACCACCTCTACCTGGACCGTCGCAAGGGAAACTGTAACCAAATTCTTTCTTATCTGGCATCAGCTTGGATCCTCGCGCGTCTAACGCACCTTTCACTAAAATCAGTGTAGTTGTGTGTAGACCCAAAGCAATAGCATGGTGAACTAGAAAATCTCCGGGTCCGATCGTTAGAAATAATGAGTTACTGTTGTTATTAATAGCATCCAACCAACCGGGTAACCATAATCCCCGACCGGCATTAATTGCTGGACTATCTGTTGAGGATAGAAGTACGTCGAAACCATATAAAGCTTTACCGTGAGTAGATTGGATCCATTGAGCAAATACAGGTTCAATAAGAATCTGCTTCTCCGGAGTTCCGAAGGCTAGCATTACATCGTTATGAACGTAGAGACCTAGAGTGTGGAACCCTAGGAATAAACTAGCCCAACTTAAATGGGCTATTATTGCTTCTTTATGTTCCAACATTCTCGCCAAGACGTTATCCTTATTTTGTTCCGGATCGTAATCTCTAATAAAGAATATAGCCCCATGTGCGAAGGCTCCTGTCATAATAAACCCGGCAATATATTGGTGATGGGTGTATAGTGCGGCTTGGGTCGTATAATCTTGCGCTATAAAAGCATAAGCGGGTAAGGAATACATATGTTGCGCAACTAGGGAAGTGATGACTCCTAAAGCGGCTAAAGCGAGTCCTAGTTGAAAATGGAGGGAGTTATTGACCGTATCATAAAGTCCCTTGTGTCCGCGCCCCAACCTGCCGCCTGGAGGAGTATGAGCCTCCAAAATCTCTTTTATACTATGTCCAATACCAGAGTTAGTCCTGTACGTGTGACCAGCAATAATAAACACAGCTGCAATTGCCAGATGATGATGAGCAATATCAGTTAGCCATAAACTTTGAGTTTGTGGATGGAATCCCCCGAGAAAAGTTGAAATAGCCGTTCCTGCTCCTTGGGCACTATTAAACAAGTGGTTACTAGAGTCAGGATCCTGTGCGTAAACACTCCACTGACCCGAGAAAAAGGGTCCCAAGCCTTGAGGATGGGGGGTTGCGGTTAATAGATTATCCCATCTCACATGTACACCCCTAGATTCGGGGATGGCTACATGGATCAAATGTCCTGTCCAAGCTAAAGAACTTACTCCGAAGAGTCCTGAAAGATGGTGGTTGAGCCGAGATTCAGCATTTTTGAACCAAGAAATGCTCGGTTTCCATTTCGGTTGTAGGTGTAACCAGCCAGCTAATAAGAACGAAGCGGAAATAGCTAGCAAAAAGATAGCTCCAGTATATAGATCTTGGTTGTTACGTAAACCAATGGTGTACCACCATTGATATACACCAGAATAAGCAATATTCACTGGACCCGGAGCCCCCCCCCGAGTATAAGCTTCGACAGCTGGCTGACCGAAATGAGGATCCCAAATTGCATGAGCAATTGGTCTCACATGTAATGGGTCCCTCACCCATGCCTCGAAGTTACCCTGCCGAGCCACATGGAATAAATTCCCAGAGGTCCAGAGAAAAATTATAGCTAATTGACCGGAATGAGAAGCAAATATTTTTTGATAGAGACGCTCCTCGGTAGTATCGTCATGACTCTCAAAGTCATGCGCAGTGGCTATACCGAACCAGATACGACGAGTAGTTGGGTCTTGGGATAGACCCTGGCTGAACTTTGGAAATCTTGATGCCGTAATGTTTCTCAAATCCTCCTAGCCATTATCCCACTGCAATGATTCTCGCTAGGAAGAACGCCCATGTTGTGGCGATTCCACCCAGAAGGTAATGAGCTACTCCTACGGCACGTCCCTGTATGATACTCAGAGCCCTAGGTTGGGTAACAGGAGCAACTTTCAGCTTATTATGAGCCCAAACAATAGATTCAATGAGTTCTTGCCAGTATCCGCGACCACTGAATAGGAACATTAGGCTGAAAGCCCAAACAAAATGAGCCCCCAAGAATAGAAGACCATATGCGGATAACGAAGAACCATATGATTGAATGACTTGGGAAGCTTGTGCCCACAAGAAGTCACGCAGCCATCCATTAATAGTGGTTGAGCTCTGCGCAAAATTTCCCCCAGTAATATGGTTCACCGCTCCCTGTTCACTTATACTACCCCGTACATCGGATTGCATCTTCCAACTGAAGTGAAAAATAACTACTGAGATGGAATTGTACATCCAGAACAACCCTAAGAAGACGTGATCCCAAGCAGATACCTGACAGGTACCTCCTCTACCTGGACCGTCGCAAGGAAAACGAAAACCAAGATTTGCTTTATCAGGTATTAGGCGGGAGCTGCGTGCAAACAGAACACCTTTCAGTGAGATTAATACAGTAACATGAATTGTAAATGCATGAATGTGGTGTACCAAGAAATCTGCAGTACCTAATGGAATTGGTGCTAAAGCAACTTTGCCAGCTACTGCTACTAAATCGCTACCCCCCCAGGTTAAGCTAGTACTTGCCGCTGCATTAGGTGCGGTTGAACCAGGAGCGGAAGCATGAGTATTTTGCACCCACTGAGCAAATATGGGTTGTAACTGAATAGCGGTATCTGAAAACATATCTTGGGGACGTCCCAAAGCACTCATAGTATCGTTATGAATGTATAGGCCGAAGCTATGGAAACCTAGAAAGATGCAGACCCAGTTAAGATGTGAAATTATTGCATCACGATGCCGAATGACACGATCTAACAGATTGTTATATTGAGTAGTCGGATCATAATCCCTTACCATAAAAATAGCTGCGTGCGCAGCCGCGCCAACTATTAAGAAACCCCCGATCCACATGTGATGTGTAAACAAGGAAAGTTGTGTAGCATAATCGGTGGCTAAGTACGGATAAGGTGGCATAGCGTACATGTGATGGGCAACTATAATTGTTAAAGAGCCTAGCAGGGCAAGATTAATAGATAATTGAGCATGCCACGAAGTGGTTAAAATCTCATAAAGACCCTTGTGACCCTCACCAGTGAAGGGGCCTTTATGAGCTTCCAAAATCTCTTTCGTACTGTGTCCGATACCCCAATTGGTTCTATACATATGACCAGCTACCAGGAAAAGAACTGCAATGGCTAGATGGTGATGCACGGTATCGGTCAGCCACAATCCCCCAGTTACTGGATTCAATCCCCCGCGGAAGGTTAAAAAATCTGAGTATTCTGACCAGTCAAGAGTGAAAAATGGGATTAATCCTTTTGTAAAACTAGGATACGTTTGAGCTAAAAGATCACGATTAAGAATAGATTCATGAGGAAGGGGTATTTCTTTGGGGTCAACTCCCGCATCTAATAATTGGTTAATCGGTAGCGAAACGTGTATCTGATGTCCCGCCCACCCTAGAGAACCCAATCCCAAGAGACCTGCTAGATGGTGATTCAGCATGGATTCTACATTTTGGAACCAGGCCAATTTTGGAGCAGCCTTGTGGTAATGAAACCAACCAGCAAAGAGCATTAATCCCGCAAAGATTAAAGCACCGATCGCTGTGCAATAGAGCTGTAACTCATTAGTTATTCCGGAAGCTCGCCAAAGTTGAAAGAATCCGGACGTTATCTGTACTCCTTGAAATCCCCCGCCCACATCCCCATTAAGTATCTCTTGACCCACTATTGGCCAAACCACCTGAGCGCTAGGCTTCACGTGAGTAGGGTCATTTAGCCATGCCTCGTAATTGGAGAAACGAGCCCCGTGAAAATACATACCGCTCAACCGGATGAAAATAATAGCTAGTTGACCAAAATGAGCGCTAAATATTTTACGGGATATATCCTCTGAATCATTGGTATGACTATCAAAATCATGAGCATCAGCATGTAGATTCCAAATCCATGTGGTGGTACTAGGACCCTTAGCCAAATTTCTCGAGAAATGTCCAGGTTGAGCCCATTTCTCGAAAGAGGTTTTCACGGGATCCTTTTCCACCATAATCTTGACTTCTGGTTCTGGTGAACGAATAGTCATCGAGACTCTCCTCTCTTCGGACGAGGGATAACAACAACCTACCAACAGAGGATACAAAACTTCTAAGAACTAGAATTTTTACTACTAACTAGTAAAGTATTCTTTTTCCCCTTGAGTTTGGAACTGGAGCAGCTGCAATAGAAGAGTTATGCGGGGCAGGCATTTTATCTTATTATTACACAACCTACTGGTGCCTCATGGACTTTGCAATATCGATCATTCATTTGGTAGTAGAGAAGAAGCAAAGTGTGACTGGGTGGGGGTTGGGTAAGCAAGAATTTTTTTTTCCCCCTAATTTTATTCGTTAAATTTTTTCATGTATGTCGCTGTGCTTCCTTCACTCACTAAGGAGAAAAAGAACGTCCTGTAATTTTTAACCGATTCTGTGCTTCAATGTAATTACTGGGGGAAGGTGCTATTGCTTGTTTCCAATACTCAGCAGCTTGATCAAACCAAGCTTCTGAAATCTCTGAGTCTCCTTGTTGAATGGCCTGTTCCCCTCGGTCAGGATGGATAGATTCTTCCGCGATCTCCTCCCTTAGAACCGAACCTGAGAGTTTCCTACCTCATACGGCTCAAATGATTACTCATTAGCCTCTTGTCTATCCAATCAAGAGAGAGAAGGAAGGGTTACTCCTGATTTGTGAAGGAACTAAGAATAGTCACTGATAGGGGTTTCTAATTCCATTCGTCTCGAATAGAATCTTTTCCATACTCCTAGTTAAGAAAAAAAAAATAATAATCTTTCTTTTTTTTTTTTATCAAAGCTAACTATCCTATTCTTAATATGGACCCATTTAGATAGATTCTTCCTTTGGGATTTGATGCTACACCGTGGTTCGCTATTTATTTTTTCCCAATCAACTCTGCTACAGAGCTAAATTGTATAACTTTTGGGGTGGACCAATCTCATCGTATCGACCCAGATTTTCAATGATGAATCTTTACGGTGCTATATCCTTCGATTCAATCAATTATCCATGGGATAGTTAGGCTATCTTCCTCCCTCAAACCTAGGTTGCTTCAGGGAGGGGGGGGTACTGGATTCCACAGCTTGTGACAACTTTTGTTCGGAAGTATGCTTGTGGGAAGCCTTTTTCTTTGGTTGAATAGTTACAAACTAAAAGATCCTAAAGTGTAGATAATCGCACGTGGTGACGGATCACAGCCATATTATTAAGAGCTTGTGGCAGAAAAGAATTCCGCTCCAATGCTTGAAAATAGTACTCCAAAGCTTTTGCATGTTTCCCATTACTAGTATGAGTAAGACCTATATTATAAAGTATGTAACTACGATCGTAAGAATCAATCTCTAAACGCATAGCTTTGTAGTAATTTTATGAAGCTTCTGCATATTCTCCTTCAGATTGGGCTGACATCCGTTACGGTTGCTAATGCAAATCGGCTCCGCTCCAAAACCGTACGTGAGATTCCCATCTCATACGGCTCCTCCCGCTTGATGCACGGAGGGAAAATAGTATTTGGAATAGTCTACTTATTCCCACCCCTAACCTATGGTTAAGCGGGGGCTAGTGTCTCCTGAAACTAATGTCTAACCATCCTTCTTGCAAAGAGTTTTTTATTGAGAGAATATAATATGATAGTATCAATAAACTCTTTGACAATTTCTTCGTTCCCAACGCTTTGTGTTTTGAGGGGATTACTTACCTCGACAATCTTCGATGATTCTAAGGGCATCCAAAACACAAACGGGATGGCTGTTTGTTGTCCCAATCACTATCGATAGTTGCCACGACCTGAAAATTGTCGGAAAGGTCTGATACGTGGCGAAACTGGAATTTAACGAAGCCTTTGGATTGTCGATTCCTACACGTGGCGCCTCCCCCCCCATGCTTACCCATGAAATCATTCATCACATATTATTTCATAGGTTTAACCTTTTGCTTGATACCAAGATCCGTCGGGAATTGGAGCTGTAGCATCCAAGGCTGCATCAATCGTGGATACGCGACCGAAGGACTTGTTTCCCAATCAAAACACACCTTCACCAAATGTGGGTCTATTGAGACTGGAACCTTCTCAATTCATTCCGAATAGGTCCGAATCGGTTCCCCCCTCGAATCGCACCATCCCTATAATAGGTAAAAGCTTCCCTTTCTCTTTTAGTGGTCGGTAGAATTTGTAACAAAATATCTGCTAGAATTGTGAAAGTTTTGTCAATAAAATTGTCATTTCTCTGAGATCTAGGCATAATCAATTCTAATTTTTTTTTTCTCCATCACATTCCACTTATTATTATATTAATCAAGGTTACGAAAAAGAAGATTAATAAAGCGATAAGGCACGCTGTATATCTCTTTAATGGTTATGTACCTCATTCTTCTTTTTAGGGGTAGAAAAAGTGTCCAGGCTCGCAAGAAACCGATGAACAACTTGGGCCCATTCCTCCTCCAACGATGCCTATCCCATATTGTCCCGTCAAAATCTACTCAATTTAAAGGGATCGAGGATGTATGAAAATATAGCTTAGAATGACTAAAGCTATATATGTCGAATCTCGTTCTTTTTTTTATCTCAACCCTGAATATCAATCCTCGTTTTCAATACCTGGTGAATCCTAAATTTATATTTCAAAAATTATTAATTTATAATTATCATTGACCACTAACTTGTCATTTTGCTACCTAAATGTCTAGAATATGTGAGAGCATTTGGGGAATCAAATTCTACAGGAAGGGTGACCGAGCGGTTTAAGGTGTAGCACCGGAAATGCTAAGTAGACTTCTGTTTACCGAGGGTTCGAATCCCTCCCCCTCCTCTCCATATTTATATATCTATTTATATTTATTTGTGTCTCCTTCTTTTCTTTCTTATTCAAAAAAAATATCTTGGTAAGCTGCTAATTCATCAGAAATCTGAGATTAGTCTGGAGGAATAGTTTCGACTAATACCGAAGGAACATTTGATAACGGTAAGGGATCCTAACAGTCTATTGATAATCTATTGGTACTAGAATTATTTATTGTTTGAAATCGCCCGTATTGGTGGCTCGGAATATTGTATGGTGCGTCGATTTCACCTTTTTTGAAATAGAAATAGAAGGTTCTAAAGTACAAGATTGGGGGTTGGTTTCTGCTGAAAGAAATGAGTCAGATATATCGGAAAAATCCTTTTAACTTTTTAGTTATCTACTGGTTACTCGTTATTTTGAGTATTCTGCCTAAGAACTAAGAATCCTTGTAACAAGGATTCTCAAATTATTCTATTAAGTTCTTGAATTCTTAAAGAAATCACTTAGGGTTAAGCTTTGCGAGAATAATACTCGACAACTAACAATTCATTGATATTCAAATCGATAGATTCCCGATTGGCAATCCGATTCACCAACCCCTTTGGTCTGTTGCCTTCCAATAGAGAAAAACTTAAATGATCCGGTATTTTGTCCCCTCGAGAAGACTCATTAATGCCACTCCTAAGCCCATTATAGGAAGTTGGTCGATTCCGAACAGTAATAATATCTTTTGGTTTACAACGGTAGCTCGGTACATCCACAATACGGTCGTTCACTAAGATGTGTCTATGATTAACTAATTGTCTAGCTGCAGGAATAGTGGAAGCCATACCTGAATGAAAAATAATATTATCTAAACGCATTTCAAGTAATTGCAACAGTACTTGGCCTGTCGAACCCTTAGTTTTTCTAGCAATACGAACATATCTAAGTAATTAGCGTTCTGTTAATCCATAATTAAAACGTAATCTCTGTTTGGCCTCCAAACGCACGCAGAATTGAGAAATTTTTCTCGAAGCAGATTGATCAGTAGCAATTCGAGTTTCTCCTGGATTGGATGTTTTCCCTGTAAGCCCTGGTAAATTCTTTAGACGACGTATCACTTTTAAACGAGGTCCTCGGTAGCGAGACGTAAAAACTCCTTTTCTATAAACGTTTCATAAGTGAAAATAAGATTTTCGGGGATTGGTATGAAAATATTATTTATGAAGTAATACTCAATCAATTTCATTAACGATTAGTATTTGTGACAATCATAACATATGAATGAGAACTCACAAATACTCAAGTTGTTATCAACTCTTGAAAAGAAGAAGGGGGGGGGGTGATAAACAAACAATTAATATTGGGCCATAATTTGTATTGAACGAAAACCCTGTAGTATACCCATTCATATAAATAATTGAAGCAGAACTAAAAATTGAATATATTGGGATATTATATTGCTTCAATTGGTACATTCATGTATAATTCTGATGTCTGATAGGTGTCTGATAGGTTAGCAAGATGTGACCGACAGGCGGAATCTCATTAGATTCCCTTACTAAACGAGTATCTATTCTTTCTAGATCAATGAAATTACGGTTATCTTTTCTTATTTTACTCAGAAAATAAAAAAAGCTCGAAGATCTAAGAAAGTAAGATATTTCGACGCATAGTCAAAGCATATGTTTCTTCCCTATGATACTCAATAGAATCATGGAGGGGTTATGGTTATGGGTGGAATGGAAGACATAGTAGTAGATAGCATACTGAGCTGAGATATTCTCGTCAATTGTATATTTGTTGTTTCAGTTTGTTGGGGCCCAAAGGGGGGGGGGATATGGCGGAATGGTAGACGCTGCGGACTCAATCAGATTGAGCCTAGGTATGGAAACGTACTGAGTGACAGCTCCCAGATTCAGGGGAACCTAGGATTATTTTGCGGGCAATCCTGAGCCAAATCTCAGCTCATCTATCTAAGTTTTAGATGACGAGGCGAGATAGGTACAGAGACTCGACGGGGGCTATTCCAACGAACAATCTATTAATTCTTATTTCTAAAGTAACTAAATATTTAACTACCCCGTATGGGTGATTGAACAAGATGAAATACAGGGATATGAGACGAAGAAATGAGAGAGAGAAGAAAAAAAAGCTTTTCTAGTTGGATAAGGATCGAGTGCGACCCCTGTTTCGGTCTAGAGTTGGCATAGAGTCGACATTCGTTCGCAGGATCACGCCAACATTTGAATATATAGTCTATAAAAGATATATCCTATTCCTACTAACTCTCATATTCCTTCTCTACCTGTTACAGTGCCTGTCTTCTGTTGTATTTTAATGAATACTCCTCAACAAGTAGTAGCTAATAATGTTTTCGTGGATAAAGATAGAGTCCCATTCTACACGGTTGGTATGAGTAGCAATGTAAATTGTGGTAGAAAGAAAATCCGTTGGTCTTTATAGGACCGTGAGGGTTCAAGTCCCTCTATCCCCAACAGAACAGGGTAGAATTGCCAATCTATATGTAGATTGTTCGGATTCATATGGTTATCTCACCCCCTTCAAACTATTAGGAGGAGTAGTAAATCTTAGATCTTTGACTCAGAGTCAGAGCTCGATAAATTTAGCTTAATACCCTGTCCTTTCACCTTTAATCTCTTATTCGAGTATGGAACACAAATGAACCACTGAGCAAGCCTAAAAGACTTTTTGAGTGGTTCATTTGAAGACTATAGAAAATGTTAAACAAACAACTATTTTTTACCGAGACTATTGGTTTGATTGAGCAGAGATGGATCAAATAAAAAAAAAAAAAAGATATCTGTCTCATTTGGATTTGAGACATCTCCGTAGAGACGTTGGCCGGGATAGCTCAGCCGGTAGAGCAGAGGACTGAAAATCCTCGTGTCACCAGTTCAAGTCTGGTTCCTGGCAGATAAGTAGAATAGAAGGAATAGTCTGATCCAATAACACGAAAGAGATTCTTTTATGAAGAGACTTTTGAAATATAAAATGGATGAGGGACCATATACAGAAGTATCTTGAGAAATCGACGGATCATTCGGGCTTCGTTTGGTAAACATTCTTAATGAGAATCAGATGGAAATGATGAACAGGAGGATGATTCTTTAAAGAAGACTAAGGCCCTTCCGTTTCTACGCAACCTGGTTTCTACGCAACCTGGTTTCTACGCAACCTGATAGGCATCCTGTAACTCATAAAAGTTGGGTACGACATAATCTTTACGCAAAGGCCATCCGATCCAGCTCTCGGGCATCAATATACGCTTAAGGTGTGGATGACCCTGATGACTGATTCCCAACATATCATAAGATTCTCGTTCCTGGAAGTCGGAACTTTTCCAAACCCAATAAACCGACGGGATTCTGGGATTCTCTCTGGGAACGAAGATCTTTATACATAATTCTTCCGGTTGATCTGCCTCATCTTGCATCTGCGTGAGATGATACACGCTAACTAAGGGTCCTCCCGGTGCCGCATCATAAGCACATTGGGAACGCAGATAATTGAAACCACACACATATGGAGCAACAGCTACAGACAGCCACTCCTCTGCTTTGACCTGCAAGGTCTCGACACCCCTATAATCATAACCCAAAGGTCTGTGGGCGAACCTGTGCCTAGTCGACCAAGCAGATAATCGACCCTGCGCCTCGATATTGAACTCATATCTATCAATAGTATTCATATTAGTTAATACCTTTTTTTTTTATTTCCACTTCTAAAATAGATTTACTCATCGGTTTTTGATATTGATTCTTCAAACTTAGATTTAAGCTTCTCTGAACCTCCCGAAAAACTATTTAACAAGGATTCTGTGCGCTGATTAGCTATTTGTTGATTATATTCATCAGTATGAATACTGGGTACGAAATCAAGTCGGTGATTCAGACTAAAATATTTCTTTCGAGTGTGACGATAAGTTTGACCCTTATAGTTTTCCCGAGCCATTTTCTTGCGAAGTTTCGTCACAGCATCAATAATAGCTTCAGGCTTGGGTGGGCAACCCGGTAAATAAAGGTCCACGGGAATTAATTTATCTACCCCGCGAACGGTACTGTAGGAATCTGTACTAAACATGCCTCCTGTAATGGTGCAAGCTCCCATAGCAATTACATATTTTGGTTCGGGCATTTGTTCGTATAGTCTTACCAGGGACGGGGCCATTTTCATAGTTATCGTACCGGCTGTCACAATAAGGTCCGCCTGTCTAGGACTGGATCTGGGTACTAGACCATATCGGTCGAAGTCAAATCGTGAACCGATTAGCGAGGCAAATTCGATGAAGCAGCAGCTAGTGCCATATAGGAGTGGCCACAAACTAGATAGTCTTGACCAATTGGAAAAATCATTAATGTTAGCTAAAAGAATTGAATTTAACGCGCCCCGATCGGGGAACATAGACTCTATTGGATTGAGAAAAATATTTCCGCGAGGGTCAACTCTGCTTTTGCTTTTCTCACCAGAATATTCGGGACTTGAGACCATTCCAATGCTCCTTTTCTCCATGCATGAACCGAACCAACTATTAATATAAATATAAGGATGATCACTTCAATGAAGGCGAATAGACCCAATTCTCTGAAACCTATAGCCCAAGGATAAAGAAAGACTGTCTCGACGTCGGAAATTGCAAATACCGAAGCAAACATGTAATAACGGATCTGGAATCGAATCCAGGTATTTCCCTTTGGTTCAATACCCGACTCGTAACTTGCCAATTTTTCTGGTCCCTCTCGGATTGGGGCGAGAAGTCGGGGAATCGAAAAAGCTAAATAGGGAATAGATATAGATATTAGTAGAAATATCCAAAAAGAATCATGTTTATGGAGCAAAAACATTTACATACTCCTTTCGGTTTGAAAGTTATAATCTTGCTATACCACAATAGGTGTAACACGTATAGGTTTTTTGGGGAAGTGAGGTAAGGTTCATAAATCCTGTGATATTGGTAGTTATCCAATTGAGAAAGGGCCTACAAAAGAAACGTCAGATATAATAATCTATTATGTTAGGATACTCATTCTCTCTGAGCGGCCGTCTTACCAACTCAGTTAATGAAATAGACCCAAAACTAAACCTATTTTTTTATTTATCAATAAAAAGGATTAGTTCGGCAAATTGAATCTAGGAATGTAATGATCCGGATTCGGCGTCACTTGAGTATGCTGTAACAGATGAATGAGTTGTTTTTGCAGGTTAGGGCTATACGGATTCGAACCGTAGACATTCTCGGTAATGCAGATCGGAATATATGAAGAATATTCTTGAACTGCTTAACGAACCCAACATGCCGCTTTCACAGCATTGGGCTCTCTTACCAACTGTTCTCCCACTTCAGTTGGGATGAACGAACAATTGCTGATGCACCAACCTTTGTTCCACCAAATAAGATGGTTCCGTGTGCTCGACTAATTTATTTTATTAAATCTTTTCTTCTATTCTAAATATAGATGAAGCAATCCCGAAGTATTTTTATAAGGTTACTAGTGTTGACACAGGTTTGCCTCTAGCAGACACAGATCCACTTCGTACTATTGAATATTCTCTGTCGCTTGGAAAGAATATACGATACTCTTTACACCCGAAAGTTCGTAAGACGAGGAAGAGATCTTGTTGGGGTCCTCGCATCGTCCCCACCATCTACAGCATTGGATAGATCACTCACCCACCATATCAACTATTTTATACTGATCTTTTTCCGATCAATCTATCTGTCATGCTACTGTTCTTTTGCATCTCTCAGTGAGGTAAGACAGAAATCTATCATGCAGGATCCTGCACGAATCGGGTGAGTCCCGGTAAACCCTTCTAAAAATAACCATCGGCGCACGTGTAAACGAGGCGCTCTACCGCTGAGCTATAGCCCTTGATCAGTTTGATCATACGATACATATTGTATCGATATCGACTGATTCTTGTCAAGTCATATAACCAATCGAAAAAAAAAAAGACTAATTTCTGTTTCAAACAAATGAAATCAGATGTTTTTCCATAAATATGTAGTTGTTTCTGAATACACTGCTATATATAATATATATATAATATATACATATATATATCTATGGAATAGAGTCGTGTAAGGAATATCACCAGCCTACTTAACTCAGCGGTTAGAGTATCGCTTTCATACGGCGAGAGGCATTGGTTCAAATCCAATAGTAGGTAAAACTTATTAGATACCATAAGCTTTGGATTGATATCTAATAAGTTTTACAGATATTTAATATACATATAGAAACCACGTAGTACTATGGCACTATGATGCGATTATCAGGTCACTCAATACATTCTGTATCACATTGAATTTTGATCCCCACGGGGTCGAAGAAGCGGATTAACTAGCGTTTAAAGCTTCTAATCGTGCCTTGGCTCTCTTAAACGCTAAATTAGCTTCTATTACTCTCTTCTTGCCCTCCGCTTTAGCTGAGTTAGCTTGAGCCGTCTGGAAACTTTTTCGAGCTTCGTCAGGGTCAATCTCGGTAGCTCGTTCTGCTTCGTTAACTAGTATTGTCACCTGATTATTATCTATCATAGCAAAACCGCCCATCAGCGCCATCGTGGACCACTGCCCATCGTGACGTATTCTTGGGACTCCCATATCCAAAGCTGTAAGAAGCGGCGCGTGATTAGGTAATATACCAATCTGACCACTATTAGTGGATGAAACAATCTCCCAAACCTCAGAATTCCAAACGATTCGATTAGGAGCCATTACGCGAAGATTTGATACCATCCCTTTCATTGACCCTCCACCTGTAAAGTTGCAGCCTTTGCGGTAGCTTCATCGATATTACCAACCAAATAAGAAGCTTGTTCAGGGAGATTATCCAATTCTCCAGGAAGAATCATTTGAAATCCCTTAATTGTTTCTAGTAAACTAACATATTTACCCGGAGAACCAGTAAAGACTTCTGCTACAAGAAAAGGTTGTGATAAGAAACGTTCTATTTTTCGAGCTCTAGCTACCGTTAAACGGTCTTCCTCGGATAATTCGTCCAGTCCGGGAATAGCTATAATATCTTGAGGTTCCTTGTAACGCTGCAAAGTCTGTTTAACTCCCTGTGCCGTCTCATAATGCTCCTCACCTACAATCCAAGGTTGTAACATGGTTGAGGTTGAATCCAGGGGGTCTACGGCCGGATAAATACCTTTTGCTGCTAATCCTCTTGAAAGCACAGTAGTAGCATCTAAGTGGGCAAATGTTGTAGCGGGGGCTGGGTCAGTCGGATCATCTGCAGGTACGTAAACAGCTTGAATGGAAGTTATTGATCCTTCTTTGGTGGAAGTAATTCTTTCCTGTAGAGACCCCATTTCTGTACCAAGGGTCGGTTGATAACCCACGGCAGAAGGCATTCTACCCAATAACGCAGAGACTTCTGATCCCGCTTGGACAAAACGAAAGATGTTGTCAATGAATAAAAGTACATCTTGCTTATTGACATCTCGAAAATATTCTGCCATTGTTGGGGCGGTTGAGCCAACTCTCATACGAGCTCCTGGTGGTTCATTCATCTGACCATAAACCAGAGCCACTTTTGATTCTGATATATTTTGTTCATTAATAACTTTCGATTCTTTCGTCTCCATGTAAAGATCATTACCTTCACGTGTGCGTTCCCCTACCCCACCGGATACAGATACACCTCCATGAGCTTTGGCAATATTATTGATTAATTCCATAATAAGAACCGTTTTTCCGACTCCGGCCCCCCCAAATAATCCAATCTTCCCACCTCGACGATATGGAGCCAAAAGGTCTACAACCTTAATCCCCGTCTCAAAAATCGATAGTTTAGTATCCAATTGGGTAAATGCCGGGGCGGACCTGTGAATTGGAAATGTTGTACTACTCTCTACAGGACCCAGATTATCCACAGGTTCGCCAAGGACGTTGGAGATTCGGCCAGGAGTAATTTCACCAACAGGAACACTAAGAGGGGCTCCTGTATCAACAGCACCCATACCTCTCATTAAACCGTCTGTAGCACTCATAGCTACGGCTCTGACTTCATTATTGCCTAACAATTGTTGTACTTCACAAGTAACATTAATATCTTGACCCGCTGGGTTACGTCCCTTAACTATTAATGAATTGTAAATGTTGGGCATTTTCCCCGGAGAAGGAGCCACATCTAATACTGGTCCAATGATCTGAGTAATGTATCCTACATTGTTTTCCACCAATTCGGAAACTTCGAAAGAGAGAGCGCTAGTTTTCATAACTAATTTGGTGTATTATCTTTATTTGATTACTGAATCGATAAAAATATCTGGTATTTCGTCGCCGATCGATCGTGAATAAAGAGTCAGTAGTTCCAAACTCCTTTTTTCCTTTTCTCATAAATATAGCTAGAGATAGATGGAACAGCGAGATGGGCAAAAGTTGCCGTAGAGCTAGGATAATTCTTTTTTTTTTTACGATTCAAGAACTAATAAAATCTGAATAAGTCCACTTTGTTACATGCGACCATCATGTTTTATCCATTGAATCTTCATTATTAATTTCTGTATTCTTCAAAACGGACCAGACATTTGGTTCGATCCCTTTCTTTCTTCTATCGACCAGTCTAACCATGAAGAGATTCCTGAGTCAATGTATTGGGATGGGATAGAATCTTATTTATCAAGTGATTTTTGCAAGAACCCATAGTAGTTAGTTGCACTCCGCATCAAACGCAATATAAAATAGTAATGTTCCATGCTTGAAATGGAGTTTCGACACGTATAAGTATCGCGCGCAAGTTTAATTGCCGAAACCCACTTTACGTTTCACATTGAAATACTCCACCTATGTCGAGCAGATCTCATCCTCGCAAGATTTACTAATTTAGTCATAGGGAGGAACCCATGTCACCACAAACGGAGACTAAAGCAGGTGTTGGATTCAAAGCTGGTGTTAAAGATTATCGATTGAACTATTACACTCCCCAGTATGAGACCAAAGACACCGATATCTTGGCAGCCTTTCGAATGACCCCGCAACCCGGAGTACCGCCTGAGGAAGCTGGAGCTGCAGTAGCTGCGGAATCTTCCACAGGTACATGGACCACTGTATGGACGGATGGACTTACTAGTCTCGATCGCTACAAAGGCCGATGCTATGATATCGAACCTGTCGCTGGGGAGGATAATCAGTATATTGCATATGTAGCTTATCCTTTGGATCTATTTGAAGAAGGTTCCGTTACCAATATGTTCACTTCCATTGTAGGTAACGTTTTTGGATTCAAGGCCTTACGCGCTCTCCGCTTAGAAGATCTTCGAGTTCCTCCTGCTTATTCTAAGACTTTCATTGGACCGCCCCACGGTATCCAGGTTGAAAGAGATAAGCTAAACAAATATGGGCGTCCCTTATTAGGATGTACAATCAAGCCAAAATTGGGCTTATCTGCTAAAAATTATGGGAGAGCCGTTTATGAATGTCTCCGCGGTGGACTTGACTTCACCAAAGATGATGAGAACGTAAATTCCCAACCATTCATGCGTTGGAGAGATCGTTTCTTATTCGTAGCAGAAGCTCTCTTCAAATCTCAGGCCGAAACAGGCGAAATTAAGGGACATTACTTAAACGCTACTGCAGGTACGTGTGAAGAAATGATGAAAAGAGCCCGTTTTGCTAGAGAATTGGGGGCACCAATTGTAATGCATGACTATCTGACCGGAGGGTTTACCGCAAATACTAGCTTGGCCTTCTATTGCCGAGATAATGGGCTGCTTCTTCACATTCACCGTGCAATGCATGCTGTCATCGATAGACAGAAAAATCACGGTATGCATTTTCGTGTATTAGCAAAAGCATTACGTATGTCCGGTGGAGATCATGTTCACGCTGGGACTGTAGTAGGCAAACTAGAGGGAGAACGAGAAGTCACTTTGGGTTTTGTCGATTTGCTTCGCGACGATTATATTGAAAAAGACCGTAGCCGCGGCATCTATTTCACCCAAGATTGGGTATCTATGCCGGGCGTATTTCCCGTAGCTTCGGGGGGTATCCACGTATGGCATATGCCTGCTCTAACCGAAATCTTCGGAGACGATGCTGTTTTACAGTTCGGCGGAGGAACCTTGGGACATCCTTGGGGGAATGCGCCCGGTGCCGTAGCTAATCGAGTCGCGTTAGAGGCTTGTGTACAAGCTCGTAATGAGGGCCGTGACCTTGCTCGTGAAGGTAATGAGATTATCCGTGAAGCTAGTAAGTGGAGTCCTGAATTGGCTGCCGCCTGCGAGGTATGGAAAGAAATCAAATTTGAATTTGAGACAATTGATACGTTGTAATTTTCCTAACTATTTGATACTATCAGTCCTTCCAAGGGATTCATGAAACGGATGGGGAGTATCGGGAGAGATCTATTTTTTTTTCCCATACTCCCCATGTGCCACAGATTAGGGTTGGTTGCTCAGTGGATGAGAGCACATGGTTTCGAGCCGTGGATCCGGGGGTTCGAATCCCTACCAATTCATATTTAAGAACCACGAGATGCGGACGAGTAGTGTGAAATCGAATAAACAGTTTATTAGTAAGAGTTTTACGACGTATCGTTAACATATTGTTGGATAATCGATTTCAAGCTTCTAACATATGATTGATCGGATGGATAATTATTCAATTGCCAATTAGTTATTGGGCTACTGAACCCGGGGTCGGTCCCAAATTGGTATCTATTCCAATCAGACAATGATTTTGATGTTTCATTAGATATTTCAATATCTCTTTGCCTATTTCGTTGATGAAGCGGAATCCGAACAACTTGAACTCTTTTTTTTTTCTCTCAATTCCCCGAGCTGAAGGGCAAAAACAGATGAGGATATTTTTACGTCTGTAATAGATTGGTTTGAAGATAAACGCAAATTCGGTGGATTGATCGGAGCTTTCCTCGAAGAAGCTACCAAAGGCTCAATTTCAAGTGAAAGGGAGAGGGATAGACGGATAAGTATCAATACCAACAAGGGATTATGGGCTCGGTGTGATAACTGTGGGAACATGCTTCATGTGAAATTTTTGAAACAGAATAAGAGTGTTCGTGAAGAGTGCGGTTATCATCTCTCAATGAATAGTATGGAAAGGATCGAACTTTCAATTGATCGCGACACTTGGATTCCCATGGATGAAGACACGACTGCAAAAGATGTTTTAGGTTTCTCCGATGAGGATTCTTATCAGAATCGTATCACTACTTCTCAAGAAAAAACGGGTTTAACTGATGCTGTTCAAACAGGTATAGGATATCTAAATGGAAAACCTATTGCGCTCGGTGTTATGGACTTTCACTTCATGGGGGGAAGTATGGGTTCCGTAGTAGGTGAGAAGATTACCCGCCCAATCGAATATGCTACACACGAGTCTCTGCCACTAATTATAATCTGTGCTTCTGGCGGAGCACGTATGCAAGAAGGAACGTTAAGTTTAATGCAAATGGCTAAGATTTCTTCCGTTCTGCAAATCCATCAAGTTCAAAAGAGATTGCTCTATATATCGGTTCTTACTTATCCAACTACGGGTGGTGTCACTGCTAGTTCCGGTATGTCAGGGGACATAATTATTGCCGAGTCTAAAGCATATATAGCATTCGCCGGTAAAAGGGTAATTGAATAAACATCACGCCAAAAGATACCTGATGGCTTTCAAGCGGCTGAATCTTTATTTGATAATGGACTACTCGATTTGATTGTTCCACGTAACCTTCTGAAGGGTGTTTTGAGCGAGATATCTGAGCCTTATTACTCAGCCCCTTATAAAAAAGATTAAATTCCTTCTTCTTATTGGTCCAAATCGTGTTTCTTTTAGTAAAGCTAAAGCTTATCAATAAATGAGTATTTATTTATTTCTTCTCTTAGAATAGAGAAGGGTATAAGAAGGAACAAACGGATTACTAAAAAAAAATAGAAATGTTGTCACTTCACTGTTTCGCTTTTATTTGATACGGTATCAGAAACGTGGTGCTATGATGAGGCTGTATCCAAATAATGGAATTTGTCGGCTACTAGTAAGATCTTGGGCTCTAATCCGATTCGGAGTCGCTAAGAAGTATCTATCTGTATATACATAGAGAGATACTTCTATGTGATGCATATACATGATTATTCAATCGATAATAAATGAAATCGTAGGTGTCTTGGTAACGGCGTACTTATCTCCGAAGAATTTGCAAGAGGAATAATAATTATTAATGAGATAAGTCTATTAGAAGTCTAGAAACCCCTTTTCTTTATGTAACAAAGAGACTATCATTAGGTATTAGGAGTAGAAATAAAAGGAAGATATAGTATTGTATAAATAGATATATATATATATCTATTTTTTATTTGAGGTAACTTCATCATGACAGCGTCCTATCTACCCTCTATTTTTGTACCCCTAGTTGGTTTGGTGTTTCCAGCAATTACAATGGCTTTTTTATTTCTCTATATAGAGCGGGATGAAATTCTATAATCTTTTCTGTTGCACAGTCTTCAAAAACGAGATAAACTGCTCGGTGACTCTGTGATATGGATCAATTTCAATTATTAGTCTTAACTAATAGCTGATTGGACAGATTTTTCTGACGAAGGTTCATTAACGACTACCCCCTCCTACTCGTTTGATTTGATCACTCGGAAACTTTAACGATGCCGCCCCAATCTATGTCTCATTTTCAATCCACATATAAATGAGATGTAGATTGTTTCTTTGTTGCTAGGACACATGTAGATAACTAGTCGTATGTTTAGACCCTAACGACTTATCGCCTCATTATCACGCATAGATGTATCAGACACAGAGCCTCTCCCGGAATAAACTGCATGAACTGTGGAAGAAGAACATGGGGGAATTGAGGTTGGTGACCGTATGGATAATCGATTCATTATGCAAGCTTTGAGGAAATATTAATGACTTGTCACTCCAAATGGATCCGAGTAGATCCCGTGAAAGGTTCCCGTACAATTGCAAATTTGTGTTGGGCCTGTATTCTCGTCCGCGGCGCAACAGGTTTCTTACTGGTTGGAATTTCCAGTTGCATTGGCAAAGACTTAATTCCCGGACTTTCGCCCGAACAGATTGTTTTCATCCCACAAGGTATTGTAATGTGTTTCTATGGCATCGCAGGCCTCTTTCTCGGATTCTACCCGTGGTGTACCGTATTTTGGAACGTGGGCAGCGGATACAATTTATTTGATAAACGGGAAGGAATATTCTCAATTTTTCGGTGGGGCTTTCCCGGAAGGAACCGTCGCATCTGTCTCCGATTCGTGCTGAAAGATGTAGAAGCGGTTGGATTGGAAATTCGAGAGGGTCTTTATCCGCGTCGAATTCTTTACCTTAGAGTAAGGGGTCGACAGAATATCCCCCTAACCCGGATCGGTGAAGATTTAACTTTGGGAGAGATGGAAGAAGAAGCTGCCGAACCTGCTCGTTTCCCGCGCGTATCCATCGAAGGTTTTTGAAGTTTCATATAATTTAAGAATCAGATAATCAACGGAGTGAAAGCTGAGCGGGGTAGCACAGTAAAAAGAATGGGGAGGGTCCAAAAAGAAAGATAATCTAATTACAAAGATTCATTTGGTTAGTAATAGACTTCGCGGATTTCCTCCTCCTTATATACTCCTTATATACAAGTAACATATGAGATCACATTATTGGAAACTTCTTCAACGGCTTTACAATACTCCGCACCGTTCCTCGGATAGAGCTTATGAGGCTAGTAAGCAGCTACGGTATCTAAGGAAAGAATCTTCGTTTCTCATACAAACAATAACATCTCCTTTGAAAGAGTCGTTGCGGACCGTCGTAGCTCTTACAAACATGGAATTCAATAAATCTATATTTATAATATATTGGAGTCTCCTAGAGTGCAGACTCAGCATATTCATATTGGGAATGCAAAAAAAACCGGGGTTTCTTCTTGGAACAAAGTCTCCTCAGTCGTTGCTAATTGGACACCACCCTGTTCCTCCTCATCGCACAAATAAGTCTCTAACAAAAAATTGTTTGGATACGTCCCCGCCACATCTCCCAGAAACTTCGTTTCTCCGAGCACTATTTCTAGGGTCTAGCCAAAATTACTACAAGGGTAATGAGACGAACGAGGAACAAAAAGGAATCGACGATTTTCCAGAAGATGAACCGGAGCATTATTATGCTTCTGCAAAAAAAGGTATCTGTCACAATTTGAGTACTATAGAAAAAATGAATAGAAAATTAGCTTGGATTGAGGCAACTTTGAATGATTCTGATCCTCAGGGCGGACGCTGTTCCACGAACCCTTTGGCACTTCGAACGAATGAAGAGTCAATTGAGGAATCATTCGGTTGTGAATCAACAGATTTTTCCGGCGGTACAGCGGCTTATGAATCTATAAGTCTGGTACCTCGGTCTGTAACTCGTACTTTATCTAGATTCGAGGCGGAATCGACGAGTCAATCGAGTTCATTAGTACTTAATGATTTTGGATTGGCTAAAAATCAAGCATTAGCTTCTCTTCGATATATTGGGTGTTTATTGATTTTTTCTTTCACGATCCCAATCAGTCTCAAGAATCGGTTTATAGAACCTTGGATTAGGAGTTGGTGGAACATCTCTCAACCACAAATCTTTATCAATTGTTTTCAAGAGGAAAGGGCTCTGAAGCGGCTTCGGAAAGTAGAAGCGTTACTTTGGTTAAATGATGCGACTGGAAATTCTATAGATACGCAATTGTGGAATTATGATACAAATGCGTACAACGAAACTATTCGATTGGCAGTAATGTATAATGAAGCAAATATTCAACTACTTTTACAATTAGTAACCGATGTAATTAGCATCGCCACCCCAGTCTTCTTGTTCATAATGGGTCGAAAGAGGCTTGCAGTTCTAAATTCTCGGATTCAAGAGTTATTCTATAGCTTAAATGACACAATGAAAGCGTTTTCTATTCTTCCACTAACCGATTTATGCGTAGGGTTCCATTCCCCCCATGGTTGGGAAATTTTTATAGGCTCCTCCTTTGAACATTTTGGGTTGGCCCCCAATAAATATGTAATTTCTCGCTTCGTTTCAACCTTTCCGGTTATTTCAGATACAGTCTTTAAGTATTGGATTTTTCGTCATTTAAATCGTACATCTCCCTCAATTGTAGCCACTTATCACACAATGAGTGAATGACAAATATTACACCGAAATTGGAAATTGCAGTTAACGGGCTGGGCTTATTCATCAAAAGAATTCAACTTTTCTACCTTCCCCTTCTTCACTATTTGCTAGTAATGGGAAGAAGAAGGGGGAGAAGGAGAGGGGGGAATAAAAGAATTAGAATAAGGGAAAAAATATTTAATACTATGCGGCATCGGTAAACGATCCGTTTGCACAAAGACTTGGCACCAATCATCAATCTATGCAAAAAAGAATTACGAATAACTGGATGAAAAATTGGTTGATTCTATTATTTCTAGTATCGATCAGTTTTGGTAAAGCAAACTGCCCATCTGTATCAAACGCATATCCGATTCTTGCGCAACAGAATTATGAAAATCCACGAGAAGCTACGGGGCGTATTGTATGCGCAAATTGCCACTTAGCTAAGAAACCTGTGGATATCGAGGCCCCGCAATCTGTTCTTCCCAATACTGTATTTGAAGCAGTTGTTAAGATTCCCTACGATACGTAGATAAAATAAGTACTTGCAAATGGTAAAAAGGGTGGGTTGAATGTTGGTGCTGTTCTTATTCTACCCGAAGGGTTTGAATTAGCTCCTTCCGATCGCATTCCAACCGAAATGAAGGAAAAGCTGGGAAAACTCTCGTTCCAGAGCTATCGCCCAGACAAAAAGAATATAATCGTGATAGGTCCAGTTCCGGGCAAACTATATAGTGAAATCGTATTTCCAATTCTATCACCAGACCCTACTACTAATAAAGAAGCACACTTCTTGAAATACCCTCTTTATGTCGGGGGAAATAGAGGGAGGGGACAAATATATCCGGATGGGGGTAAAAGCAACAATACAGTTTATACCGCTTCAGTAATGGGAAGAATAAAAAGAGTAGTACGTAGAGAGGGAAAGGGTGGATATGAAATAATTATCGAAGAATCATCCGAAGGTCGTGAAGCAACTGATATTATCCCCCCCGGTCCCGAACTTATTATTTCGGAAGGTGAATCTGTTAAAGCCGATCAGCCATTGACTAATAATCCTAATGTGGGTGGATTTGGTCAAGGAGAGGTGGAAATTGTACTCCAAGACCCGTTGCGTATTCAAGGTCTCCTAGTCTTTTTTGCGTCGGTTACTCTGGCACAGATCTTTCTCGTGCTTAAGAAAAAACAATTTGAAAAGGTCCAGTTGGCGGAAATGAATTTTTGATTATATACCCCTTTCTCTTTCTTCCTCCCCTCCCATCATTAAACTACCAATTGATGATTGGATGTAACCCAAACTCGGGATCCTTGTTTTCCCCCTTCTCGATCCAATGATTGCGGCGCAGTATTCGTAACTCGACTCTACTGAGTTCGGTAGAAGGGAGAACACACCGACAAGGATGAGAAGAAGGAGCGGACTAAGGATAAGGAGAAGGACCAACAGAGAGAAAATAGAAATTGTTTGGAAAGACTGCTAGTGGGGAAAAACCAGAAGTCTCGCTTCTTCATTTCAGGTTGTAAATTAATACGATTTATATATATATATATATTGGTTGTATCCGAAAAACTCTCGAGTGACTCTATCTAGTCTGTTTCTTCAAACGTATATTACTTCTTCCGAACCGTGATATAGATTTGTGTCAATATTTATATGTTGATAGTAAAAACTATGAGTTGTAGCTAGTGTCATCACACTCGACCTCGATCGATTCTTCTTCAAAGAATCGATCAAATGATTCATTTACAAATGATTTGTTTATTCGGAAGAGAAGATGCATCATGAACTTATAATACCACCAAGCGGTACGTCCGGGCAGCGAATTGCTATAATTGGAGTGATATCTATCTATATCTATCTATATCTATCTATATCTATCTATATATAGATAGATATAGATAGAACAAAAATTTTTTTTGCTTGATCTGTAAATGAAGTGAAAGAGAGTCTTCAACGATTATTCATTATCAAAGAGATGATCCTAATCCTGAATAGGCTCCGTAAAAAAATATGCCCAGCGAGCCTATTACAAGTGTACCAGCTACAGTACCTATTAACCACAAAGGAATCCTTCCAGTGGTATTGGTCATTTGTCCCACCTCCCCCTCCCCTACTTTGGTTTCATCACTTGGTCATGACTCGAGACATGAACAGTCACAAATAATTAGGATCTTGATCTTTTTCACTCGAGATTGACAATTCTTTTCAATTTTTAATTGAAGAAATAATTAGAAAATGGAACGGCAAGTACAAAAATCAGTAATAGTCCCCAGTAAAGGCTTGTACGATTCAGTTCTACACTCTGTTTATTCGGATTTGGTTGTGTCATAGATTCGAAGCTCACGTAAAAACTATCTTTGAATAAATTGCATCGCTGATATGGATCCTAAGAAGAAAACCGTAGGTACAGCTAATCCGTGGACAGCCAACCATCTAACAGTGAAAATTGGATAAGTTTTATCTAGAGACATTGGCACCTCCTAAAAGGATTTGGTAAATGCATCAACCTGTTCCAGTGAATCGAAACGGCCAGTTATTAAAGGAACTTCTTGTCGGCTCTCCGAAAAATATTCGTTTGGACGGGGGCTTCCGGAAACATCGTAAGCTAAACCTGTACTGACAAACAGCCAACCTGCGATAAACGGGGAGGGTATAGTAATGCTGTGGATGACCCAATATCAAATACTAGTAATAATGTCGGCGAAAGGACGTTCTCCCGTATTCCCAGACATGTTTAGCTCCGTATCTCTCTTGTAATATTAAAAAGGATTGTTTCTCGAGAAGAGGTATTAATGCTAGAAGATGCAGAATCTACCGGCATACCTCAGCGAACCGCAATCAATCCAGTTTAGGTTGTCACTATTATACCAAGGGTATATCCAAAATATACTGGATCAGTATAGCTAGCCTCCCTTCGATGCGGCAAGGTTACTTGTTCTTGGCAAGTAGAATCTGATAGATTACCGATAATCATCTCTTTTTGTTTAGCTAACTATCAATAGTTTCTCCTAGGAAAGGAATCTCAACACTTATTACGTCGATACTCTTATGTTCCTTGCCATCTTCTTCTTTCTCTTCAATACCTTTTTCCTCCCAAAAGAAAAGAGAAGAAACAAACCAAATTTGAAGCTGGTAAATAATTGACAAGTTAAATTGGTAGGGTCCGTTTGATAGTTATCCAAGATTGATTTATTAAAACTATTGCAAAATATTTGGTCATTGTTTCATACCATTTATTGACTACACACTCATTTCGTCACCTATTAGAACCTTATAACTTCTATCAAACCTCTCTTGATTCTCCGAATAAGATCTATCAATGAAATACAAGATACAGATATAACACAATATTTGTCCCTGGTTGGTCTTACCGAACAGTCAAGAGTTTCGTTCCGAAACGTCCAATCCAGAGTTGTTCCCATTCAATAAATTAACCCCTATTTACCCTTTTTTCAGGATTCGTGCCCTAGTATTGAGATTGTTATGTTATCTTAGGATGACCCCTATTAGCTATTAGGGGTGGGGGCGGGCTAACAGGCCCACTGGAAGGCCTCCTTAGGCTATCCCAAGAGTCAGCACTCCCGGAGGGCCCATCACCTGGGGTCATAAATTGCGGGAGAGTCGAGCTGCTGGAGTCGGTGGCGACCGAGCTCGGCGAGCCCAGCCCGAAGCCAATATTCAATGGGTTGCGAGGGGCCTCACTAGCCTTTTGTGCCAGGCGGTTCTTGAGATCTTTCAATATGTTAGTTTGCATCGGATCGTCCATTCAACCTCCTTCTGGTCAGTTGGCCAGCATTAGTATTCAACAGTAATAGCAACCACCCCCCTAACCGGGGGGTGGCGCAGGTCCTTCCAGTTAGGGCCCAACGCCCACTGGAAAGAGAGGTGATTAACCTTTACCAGATGCCGCTGGCTGGCATCCCTCCACACCTGGGGAGGGCGTGGCCTCAGCCCAGCTACGCAAGGTAAGATTCAGGTAGACGATCCCTTTTGCCGTCCGCCTTCTCCTCACGGCATGCCATTCCGTCGCGGGCCAGTTGGCAAGAACGCTATTAAAGGCCTGGATAGGGACCTGGGCCGTGCCGGTGACGTTGCACCATTGGCGATATGCTGCGTAGGCCGTCTTCAGGGGGAGCTGAGCGGACGCCATCTCTACCAGGTGTCCGTGCACCCAACTGTTCAGGGCGATATATCTCAATGATTGGTTCTTTAAAATGTCTTCATCGGGCAGTCTAGGGGTCCATTTGACCGGTGCTCTCTCATTCATGGATAGAGGAGAAAGACGGTGGCCAAGGAAGAAGGCGACGTCGTGTTCGTTTGGTTGATGTGCATATGAGAGATGTGGATTGGATAAACGGGAGGTGGTATAGTGTCGATAGTGTCGATAGCTTAGATAGAGTTGATACTCTCAATACTCTAAAGAGTTCCATAGGTTGAACTCTTTAGAGTCTCCCACTCAATCAGGGCACTACCCCTTGCGCTCCACCGGGATCTCAACCCCTAGGAGGCGTTGGCTGTTCTGTCTAAGTGAGGCGTCAAGCGAACAGTGGGCGGGAGAGCGGTGAGAACGCCGGGTAAGGTGGACCAGCCCGTCGTTCTCTAGGCTAACGGGGATGCCCATACGGGATTCCTCTAAATGAGACACAAGGTACATCAGGAGGATCACCTCATGGGACGCAAGTATGCGAGAGGTGAGCAATCCGTTGTGGTAGAGGCTGCGGGGCCTCCCCGGCAAAGATGCCTCCTCTGGCCTCCCATAGTAGGGGCTTACCTGGGAGGGAAGATAGATCATGCCTCTTGAACCCACCATTTCGTGGAAAAGGGCGAGCTCTTGTAGGATGGGATTTCCCAAAACCTTCTTCTGGAAGTCAGCGAGCCCCGTAGATTGGTGCTCTTGATGCGCCTCCTTAATGCACGCTGAGATGGCGCCGGCCTGACTGGTCAGGCTGGCCCCATTTAAGCCCGAGTAGAGTATCCGCTTAAGGAGTGGCTTGGGACATCCGTTTCCCCACTTCTCCATAACAAAGGCCCAGAAGGACCCTGATTGGTAGGCCTCCCACGTGTTAGGTGCTTTGGTGTGGCCCATCAGCCCTGCATAGATGCCCGTGTGGCACGCCACCATGTCAATCTCTTCCAGGACGAGCTCGTCGGGAAGGACGAGCTGGTTGATAGCCTGGTAGATAACCCCCTTTAGGTCGCGCCTCAGGTTGGCCAGGGTGGCCGATCCCTGGCCGCTCTCCGGCACGAGCCGTGGGTAGCTGGGGAGATCCCTGTAGGAGGTGGCAAAGGGGTGCTGTAGGGGCACCGACGGTGGAAGTAGGGACGGGCTCCGGGCCCAAATAGACGGAAGAGGAGGTAGCATGTGCTGGTAATGCCTGCGCTCTCCTCATTAAGGAGATCTATAAGTTCTTTGTATCGAGAGGGAAGGGCAGCCAGCCTCGACAAGCCAGACCTCAATATGCCTGAGAGAGGATAAGGCAGGCCAGCCAAGGTGGTGCTAGGCACTAAAGTGGGGAGCTCGTTCTTGCCACGCGTGGGCGCTGTCTCCCACTCTAAATAGAGGTCCCCCACCAGTCCTTTGAGGCCTGCCCTGACCTTGAGGTTAGAGACTGCCCACTGCACTATCTGTTCCTCCGTCCATGTTTCCTCCCTGCGGTGGGCCTCCTCAAGCTCAGGATACCGCTCTAGCAAGTCCCGGGTTCTCTCCTCCTCAGGGGCTGTACACTGATTCCCTAAGCCTCCACTCTCTACCCGTTCTGCCGCCGTGCCCTCCCTCTTGCAACAATCTCGGTCAGGGAGATTGCAAGAGGGAGAGGTATGAGCACTATCAACATTATTAACGTCCTTGGCGCTATCAACATCATCGACACTCTCAACACTCTTCGCATCGTCAACCCTCTCGGCATCATCGACCCTCTCGGCATCATTAACATCATCGGCACTACCCACATCGTTGGCACAGTCTATCGTCTCACAGCCACCTCGCTCCCATTCATCCTTATCCTTCCCAAACCCGGGCCAGGGGCTTGTCTCCATTAGGTATCGCATGGACCCCGTTACTTTGTTCTTCCTTATGGGCTCCCCCTCGCTGAGGCTTAAGCCTTGGACTATCCTTCCTAGTGCCCGTCTCTTGATCAGAACATCGCGATACCCCTGCGACCTTATCACATCGTCCAGCGCTTCCCCAAATTTGTTAAACGGGAAAGGTTCTATCCCGTTGGCGTCTGCATAGAGGGTATAATCCTCATAGAGAGATCCGGGGAGCGGCACTTTCTTGGCGCCTAGCGGGATCTTGGACCCCGGGCAATATCTTACCTTCTTGGTCACCCACTCTATCAGCCCCGAGCAGTCCGCCCCGCCACCGGTTAACTCGTTCAGGGCCTCTACACTATGGCCTATCCGGGTCTTCTCGGGCGGCATTCCCAAGGCCCAGGTGACTATCCCGCTGGCATCCTCCTTGAGCCTTTCAATCAGGAACGGGTTGCGACGCATGACTGTCCTGGGGGTGTGTATAAAGAGAAAGCGCCTCCTCCCCCCGCTGGATCGGTCCACGTCGGGCCATCTCCAGTTGGCTGTAAATAAGGAGTGGGCACCAGGCTTAACGGACATGGCGGGCCTGCCTTTAGCTTCTACAGTTACCCTCTTCTCATTAGAGAGCAACCTCTTTAAGATGCTGGCTGCTGCATTACTAGGCTGTCGGGTTACATCCGGGAAGAGCAGCAGGTTCTTACCCTCTAAGAGTGTCAGCTCGAATCGGTTAGCTATCCTACTGACGTCCAGGGTCTCGCACCTCCCACCTAGTATATGCTCCAGCAGCTCTGTTAGGGTTGACTTACCCGTCGCCCCCGGCCCCCACAGGAATAGGCTGAACTGTTCTCGGGTATCTAAGGTGAAGATTAATCTAAGGAAAGCCCTTAGCAGGTTTAATTTCAGTACGTCTCCATCCATTAGCGTAAGGAGAAAGCTCTTCTGTATGGGAGTTATCTGTGTACACAGGTCTAGGGGGATGCTGGCATAGCTCGTACAGACCCACGACGGACTGGGAGGGATTAGCTCTGGACCTAACTCGCCAGGCACCAACACCCCATTAAGGAAAGGTAGCCCCGGGTCAGCTGTTCTGACCCGCATAAGGAGCCGGCGCAGGCGTTCCTCCACTGATTTAAGGAAGTGCTGGGAGCTCATCCTCTTTCGCTGGGATTGCGTAAACGCCGCACCCTTCTTCTTCATCTCCTCTTCTATCTTATTGAGCATATAGTAAGACCATCCGGGCGGGCTATCCCACCTCAGGTCTCTATACTCATACCACTGCTCGTCGGGGAGCAGATAGGCCCAGGTCTCCTTAAATTGATCGGCCAGCAAGGCCCCTACGTGGGCGTCCAGCTCGAGGTCCGGCCCGGCGGTGCCCTCGCCTGCTTGTCCCTCTGCTTCCTCGTCGGCTTGGGCTTCTGCTCGCTTCTCTAGTATCCGCAATAGGTCACGCTCCTTATCTTCCTCAAGAGGAGGGTCACAGAGATAGCGCGCTTGGAAGAGGAGCGTCTCCCTCTGTGTAGACTGGTTGGTCATCACCCGCTCATAGAGCGTGTTCCATCGGGTCCCTTTAGGAATAGGCACCCGGGCCTCTACCACGTGGCCCCCTCGGGCGGGCCATAACGGTGGTGGGAACGTGCCAACCTCAGCCAGAGGGGTCCTCTGGCACACACTGCGATTCTCCCCTAGGATGGTTATCCTACCACCAAGAAAATACTCTACAGGGATGCCCGCGGCACACAGCCCATTCTTTGCGGACCCACCCAGGCCGAGGCCTCGCCCCCAGATATGGAGGCCGCCCGAGGGTGTACTCTCTATGATGAGGGGCCTCTCTTCGCCAAGGTAGGCCTTAATTGCGTGTGCGGCAAAGGGATCGTCTACATCAATCAGACTGATCCCCGAGGGAAGTGATCCCACATCTAGCCCTATGGATCCTTTGGGATGTGGGGCCCTAACCGCACAATCCTCCACTAAGTCGCCAAGAAGAACCCTCTGCTCCTTGTCCACCGGGAGGCGCTGTTTTCCCTTCTGGAAGAACAGGTGGCACCCGCAGCTCAGGAGGTCACAAACCAACTCAAACTCGAGAGCCGACAGCGGTATTAGGTACGCCGCTGGCAGATCTCCCTTTCTTACACTCTTAACCATAATCTGCCTCCGCGAGTTACCTCCTTTAGTTACCTATTCTAGTTGCCTCCTCTAGTTACTCCTTCAGTTACATTCTCTAGTTACATCCTTTAGTTACATCCTTTAGTTACCTCCGCCCGGCCGTACCATTAATGGAATCCCATGCAGAAGGCAGCCGAGAAATGGATGGGCACGACCTTCCCACGCCGCTTAGGGTCCCGCTGCCGCGCCTTCCTATCTGCCTCAGGTATTCTCACGTATTGCAGCACCATAGCTGCAGAGTCGTCCTCACCGTGGTCGGCAGTTGAAAAGATTATTGGGGCAACCAGGGCCCTCTCCAGGAGCTGGGCCTGGCGGAGTATCTCGGGTGACTGGAGGTCCGGGCGGTCAAACTGGTCATAGGCCTCCGCGACGCCTCGGATGCGGAAGGTCTTCGTGGCTTTAGAACCCTGGTGAGGGATTAGGCTGACCTCGAACATGCGACCGGGGTTATGGGGGCCTTCGAACTTGCCATACTTGCCCACCAGGGGAATCTGATAGGTCTTCCCGTTTGCAAGGCTAATCGTCATCTTGTACCACCTTATCTTGGACGATTGCAGGGGGAGGAGGACCTTCTTCTCAAGCCATTGCGAAGTGAAGGAGTAGGCGAAACATCTCAGGTTGGAGGAACCCAAGGGCCACCGAACCACCTCAAAATCCATCCGCAAGGGGTATTTGACCCCGCCGTTTGAGCCCTTTAAACCGTAGTAACCCGTCACTGTAAGCACCTCTCCCTTCTGCAGTCTAAGCGATACCTCGTCGAATCGATCTATTGGCATATTTGTCTACCTCCCTAAATAACCTGCCGGGGTGGGTATTCATAGAGCGTAGTGGTGGAGTCTGGTGGTGGCGTCTTTACCACTGCTGAGGGAGCCGCCGCCGTCGACGGCTTGGCGGGCTGCACCTTTCCCTTGCGACGAGCCCGCTCTTTCTTAAATTGGCTTCGGGTCATATAGATTACGCGACCGTTAGGTTTCCCATCGCCCGCCGCAGCCACCCTTATCCCTTGGCGGCCTTGCTCCCAGCTGTCGTACACTAGGTAGATCAGAAGAACGACGAGGATAGCAAGCGATATAAAGGCCGCTATCTGCAGCAGCGCCTGACTATCCGGATCTAGGGAATCAAGCTCACCTGTGCGGAGGAGGGACCAAGTGCTCTGCGTCCTAGGGCGTGCTGGCCTGCGCACCTTTCCCTTGTTCCACCACTGTTCGAACCATACGGGGGCCTGTGCAAGGGCCGACGCTGGCCATAGATGGCGCGCTGCCCCCGTTAAGCGAGCCAGAAAGGTGCGTTTAGGGGCGCCGGCTCGTCTATAAACGAAAGACCCGTCAGGGTCAATAACTGTAACAGATATAGGGTCCACATCAAGAGGGCCCTCCTGCGTGCCCCACACTCGGCGGGGTGGGGATAAAGGCCTCGTGAGTGGTTCCCGGTGGTGGACCTCAGCCGTTCGGAAATCGCCGAGAGGGCTCTCCTCTTGGATTTCGTGACAGGACGGGTTGATAGGGTCACCCGCGTAGAGCGGGTTGGCGAAGCTAAAAAGAGGTGGGGGTTAATTCAATTAGACTCACTCGATTAATCAACGGTATAAAAATATCTGTTTGTCAATTCTATAAATTAGTGAGACGTGACCTTACCGGATGAACCACTCCCATACGCTCACATACTTTACTTAACTTAATATTGCTCTAACAAATCCGAGTAAACGACTTTTAGTCAGCAATTTCAAGTAATAAATTACTTCATAAAATTGTATACTAATCCGTCTGTTAGATAATTTGGTATTCAAATCCATGCTCACTCTATTAAGCTACTTTGCTCTTTCAACATCTGTACCAACTTTAACCTTAACCTTATTTATTGGATTGAACAAAATCCAGATTCTGTGATATACCAGTATCATTTAGGAAGGGAAAACAAAAAAAAATAAAGAAGGAGGGCCCCATTGCATTGGCGCTTACGAATTCATTGCACTTACCAATTATTGATTACTGGTTAACACCTAAATCCAATATGGTAAGTCTTTATAGTATATATGTACAAACTAGAATGGTTGAAGCATTACTATCTGGAATTGTGTTAGGTTTGATCCCAATAACCTTAGCTGGATCATTTGTAACTGCATATTCACAATATCGACGCGGTGACCAATTAGAAATTCGATAGGTATTAATAATTTTCAGATCTTGAATAAGCTGATGAACTAGGGAACACAAAGAGCGATATATGTCTAGATAGATCAATTTCTCTTTTAATACTCCTCTTCAATCTCATCGTCTCTTTCCTTTCCCATATTTTTATTTTCGCTCTATATAATCTACTCTATCTAATATACCCTTTTTAGGATTAGCCCCCAGACCCTTCTCAGATGAGAAGGGTCTGGGGGGATATTCTGTTGATAGCAACAATATTATTTTCTATCGCTTCTGTATTTTCAATGCGTATTAAGGCAATTCATTAGGTTCTGGTTGAGTGACAATAGACACGCCCTGTAGGATTCGAACCTACGGCATCGGGTTTTGGAGACCCGCGTTCTACCGGACTGAACTAAGAGCGCTTCTTTCCCGTTGGAGTCATTTTTATTTTCGCTTGGAAAGTGTGCGCTGGCAGAAATAGACTCCCGAATGTGATAGACCTTTCGCCACACGGTGGAAAATAGAGTGAATAGAGAAAGATAGCAGGAGACAACAAATAAGTTTTTTTCCCGTAAGGAAAAGAGATTAATTGAATGAAACGAGAGATCCGATTCTTGGTGCTTGGTACATGGATCAGAAATAGGGATGACAGGATTTGAACCTGCGACATTTTGTACCCAAAACAAACACGCTACCGAACTGCGCTACATCCCTATTAATCTTGATTCATAATTGACATCATCGACCTAAAACTATTTGATTTGATTGATTATAACCAATAATTATCAGTATTGGCTACTAGCAAAAAAAGTCTATGCCTCAAGGGGGCATCGTCTCATATCACTTTGAATCCTCCTAGTTTTTCAGGAAGAGTAATCAATGGGCGCGTAGCAAATATTCAATGGTAAAAGGAAAAAGGATAGAAAGGGAAGAGAGAGGGGAGGAAAAGATAAAGAACAAGGAGAATTTATAATGCAATATGTAAAAACTTATTTTTCCACGGCCCCTGTGATAGCTACAATATGGTTCGGCTTGTTAGCTGGTTCATCAATAGAAACAAATCGTTTTTTTCCAGACGCCTTACTCTTTCCATTTCTCTGATTAGGAGAGTAGTTAGAGGGAGAATCAAACAGGGTGATAAAATATCAATCTTTGCTCCTTGTGAAGGAAGTAGTGAGTAATCGAGCTATTGCTAGGAATAATTAAAATTCAAATCTTATGGGTTGGGACTTTTCAAATAGTTCACCCAAACTTTTTTAGACTTATCCCCCCCCCCCACTTCTCTTTATATAGTCCAATCAATATTATGCCTAAAAGTAAAGATGCGAGAGTAACTATTGCTTCAGAATGTACAAGTTGTACTCGAAAAGAGCCTGATAACCAATCTACGGGTATTTCTCGATACACTACGCGTAAGAATCGTCGTAATACACCTACTCGATTGGAATCAAAAAAATATTGTTTTTGTTGCCACAAACATACTATTCACAAAGAATTGAAGAAATGAATGCTATTATAATGGATTCGGAAATAGTCAATATTATTAAATATCGGTAGTCACACGAAGAGTATCATGAATAAATCTAAACGATCTTCCCGTAGACGTTCCCCATCTATTCGATCTGATGAAATTATTGATTATAGAAATACAAGCTTACTTCGTCGATTCGTAAGTGAGCAAGGAAGAATTTTATCCAGACGGATGAATAGATTAACCTCAAAGCAACAGCGTTCAGTAGCTGTCGCCATAAAAAGAGCGCGTATTCCGGCTTTGCTACCCTTCTCGAACAATGAGAATTAGACCCTTTATTAATTGTGACTAGAAAGTCGAACTCTAATAAATTAACTAATTTGATATTTGAGAATTTGCTTATTACTAACTGTGAAACAAGTGTGATTAAAGAGAATTAAGCTGAGCCTTATATCTTTGAAAACTCTTTTTCCTTCCCTTTCTATTTATTTCTTCATCCTTCACTTTGCCAGGATAGAGGATCCATTTAATATTGTCTCTTCCGCCTCTCCGAGAAGAATCATCCGGAGAGGTTTCTAATATTCAATCAATGTATCTTATTATTAATCACCCGTACGATCCTAGAGAAACAATAAGCATCTGGGGTAGCTATCTGCGCGAGTGTTTTGCAATTCAAATAAACTTATTTCTCAGACAAATTGTGAATCGTCGCACTGTACGTAATTCCATTCTCCCGCGCTGCTGCATTAATACGAGTGATCCACAAACGACGAATTTCTCTCTTTCGATTATTCCTATCCGCATAAGCAGAAGCCAATGCTTTCTTCTCTTGCTGGCTTGCCGATCCAAATAATTTAGAATGAGCCCCCTTAAATCCGGATGCAATTTCAAGAATATTTTTGCGATGCTTCCGAGCCACGGATCCGCGTTTTACCCTGGTCATTAGATGTCTAGCCTCACAGAAGATCAGATTTTAATTTTGATTTTCGAAAAATCCATTTATTTTTATGTTCTTACCGATTCCATAGTTTTCCCTTATTTCATCTCAGTTATAGATACCAATTCAAAGAGATAGATTGGTTTATTGGAATATGTTTTATAGAATCATCAGAATCTAAGTCTAGTACTATATAGTAATAGTAACACTACGCGCGGTGAACTTCTCAATATTTAAATGTCATAAACATTTCAAGTGTTTTGGGAAAGAGATAAGTTATCATAATCCTTTTTTTATTCACTTGATTAGCTTATTATATCTAAGCTAATGATAGAAATGATTTTGTTTGGATAGATAACCCACGGCACGATCCCTCCATTATTTTGCCATTCTGTTACAAGAATGAAGATTCTATTTTCTACAAACTTTAAACTTTTAGATCTCTCTTTCTAATGTGAAAAAAAAAAAGATTCCGATGGCTTTTGCTACTCCGACTTTCCCATCCGCAAACACTCCAGATTAGATATTTTTTTTTTACCGATCAGATGGATGCTGCACTGGACACGTTACGGATTCCAATGTTTCCATGGCTCAGTTCTTGGCAGCTGGGTCCCTCCTATACACCGGAGCTTTAAATTTCTCTAGAATGAGAGAATAGAATTGCTGTTGGCAGGTCGTATGATCCCCAATATCTAGCTCCACCCGGTAGCCCGAGCAAATTTCTTTCTTTTTTTCTCTTTGTTATCGCAGAAAGAATTATCTGTATAGTAACGGCATTTCACGTCGGAAGTTGGCGGAACAGCTGACCCTCACTGCCGCTGCAATAGTATTGGCAAGGGTATGAAAATCGATACCATCATTATGACTTCGCTTAATGATTCAATTTTAGTATCATCGATTATTTTGTTATCATCCCAAATCAAGATGATCGGGTTTGCACCGATCGTAACCATGAATTCCCATTCCTTATTGAAACAGATGGATTACAGATTTTTTCCCTCATCTCAATAAGAGGATTCTTCTGCGACATCAATCCCTTAATGTCACTCGGTTTCTGATCCGAACGAGTCACACATACACCCTGGTACATACTCCTCGCCGTTGGGGGCATCCCCGAAGGGCAGGGGATTTTGTTCCACTCCCCAATCGTTGTCTTGCTCTTCTAATAAGTTGCTGATTCGTTGGCACGTTCAAAGATGCAGATAATCTATTTGGTTCAAAATATTATTAACCATGCGGAAGAACCGAATCTGAATAATCAGATTTTATTAAATTCTTTTGCCTAAACGACGTAAACGACGAAAGGGGCACTTTAAAGCAAAGCCTCGAAGTCGGTAGTTGCTCAGACAAACAAATATGAAACTACAAAAGATAAAATATTTTAGTATTATCTACCCCAACCTTTTGATCAGATTCAGACTCTATTTCGATTATAAAGAAACGCATCTATCTATCCATATGGATAGATAGATAAGAGCTGGTGGTCGAATAGAAAGAAAGGCGAGACACCTTCTCTTCTTTACTTTTCATGCGAAAAGAATCTACCCTCTCTTTAGAGACCCTGAACGTTTCTTATTCATTTACTAAATATTTAACCTGGAGCGTTTTCTAACGCTACGGGATCCGCAACACCATAATCTTGGGCTTCTTCTGCTGACAGAAAAACGTCTCTTTCCATGTCTTCGGAGATCATCCATAAAGGTTTGCCTGTTCTTTGTGCATAAACTCTAGTTATGCAATCGCGGAGTTTTAATACTTCTTCTGCTTCCATGACACACTCCCCAGCTTGTCCATCATAATATGAACTAGCAGGTTGGTGAATCATTACCCTGATTGAATACATCACTTTTTTTTGCCTATGGCTAACCGTACGGGCAACTATTTCTGCATACGGCTACGTATCATCTGGTGGAGTGGAAGTTGTTAACAGACGTAAATTAGTATTGAAGCATCAATCCTTCACAATGAAGAAGCCTCTGCTTACCCCCCCCCCCTCCTACAATACTATAGGAGATGTACCATCCTTTTTTTTTTAATTATGATGGTTCCGTTGCTTTATTGTCACAGCAATCCCAAGGTTTGCTATGTATACTCCCGATCGAGAATAGAGTCAATGTTTCTTAATCTTCTAAAGATTTAATTGAGAAAAATTTGGATCTTAAGAAATCGCAAAGATTCAACATTTTATGACGCTAAGATATATTGATCGCCGATAAATCTACCAAAAATAAAAATTTTGACTCATTTTGCTATCCCGGCACTTCACTATTTCATTCTTGGATATACACCCAAAAAAGACTCACCAAGTATTGAATGCCGTGCTACTGTTACCTCAACTAGGCGAAGGCATAGTTTTAACCCATACAAATCATTGGCGCCGAGCGTGAGGTAGTGCTATACGTCTGGTAATCTCTCCTCCAGTCGAAATAGAAGATCCCATTGAAGCAGCTAGTCCCATGCAAATAGTATGCACGTCTGGTACGACAAATTGCATAGCATCATAAACAGATATTCCGGCTAATACTGCTCCACCGGGAGAATTCGCATACAAATACGTATCTTTGGCTTCATCTTCCCCATTCAGGTACATCATGATACCGATAAGCTGATTGGCAATTTCATCATCTACTTGTTGACCTAGAAGAGGAAGTCTCTCCCGATAAAGCCGGTTGATCAGGATAGGTTTGTGTGTCTTTACTCCCCCCCCCTATGAAACCGTATAAGCGTCGTTAGAAGCATACGGCTCTGATTGTTTCTACGTAGAAGCGGAAGAAAGAGATAAGAAACTTTATGTCCCTTTGGTAAAGAAATCTATTGCATCTTTTTTTTTCTCACCCTTTCTCTACCCCCTCCTGTCTGAGACGCCCTTCACTTTTTTCATTTTCGGTTTAGGTTTGTCTGCCCCGTCTATTGAACATCCTGAACCGCACCGTAACCGGCGTATGGAGGGGTAAACCTACCCCAGCGCCCCAACCCCCTTCACACCAGTATCTTCCTGTTTGTAATTGAGTCCCTTCAATGAAAAGAATCTTTAGGTTCATTTTCTACTTCGGGGGGAGATGGAGTCCGATCATCATTCGTACATACGGAACGAATAGTTTTACTTCCCCTCTCTCTCTATTCCCATGATTCATGTATTCAAAACTAACGGACCTATTTAGATTTAAAGCCCCGCTCATTCTATTTTCTATTCCGTAGCAATCTTTGCTACGATTGATCCTTGGGATTCAGTGACCGGAGCCTAAATAATCTGTTCATTTCAACTAGCCATGGATTCTAATGATTAATAAATCTCTTGCTAAACCTTATCTCACGCGTTTGACCACTGATGGATTAGTCGAATCTAAGCGAGATAGAGACATATCGATCGGATGATAAATGATGGAAAAGGGTTCCACATGGCTCAACATATATAACGAGTCGCACTACACGTCAACCCAAACCGCATCCTCTTCCCCAGGTAGACGAAAGGGCACCTTTGGAACACCAATTGGCATGCAGAAATTATTGAAAAATTTTTATAGTTATCTCTAAAGTGGGAACGTAGAAGCTAAAGCGATAAAAAGCTTATGCCACATTATAACACGCGACGGTGTAGGGGACAAAAAAACTGTGAATTTGATAGGTATTGACGGCTTTTAATGGGACCAATCTCTACATTGTTATCTAAATAATGTAGGTGCTAAAATATCCATGTCTTTCTTGTTCCTGGGAGAAAGGTTCTTGGCTTTTCCTATACAACCCAACCTATTCGTACAAATGGATGGAAAAGTAGATACAGATGTTTATCAGTAAAATAAAAAGATTATTTGTTTCTTTCTACTGATAGCGCTCTAATAATAAACCAGAATATTGATTTAGATATTTTATGCAACAATTTATTGTTTTTTTCTCTATTCGTATCGCAAGCCTACATCGCGAGAAAGTTACGTAGTGTTCACTCATCTCCAATATCCAAGAAAGGGGTTTTTCATGGGTTTGCCTTGGTATCGCGTTCACACTGTTGTACTAAATGATCCTGGTCGTCTAATTTCTGTACATCTGATGCATACTGCTTTGGTTTCTGGCTGGGCGGGTTCAATGGCTCTCTACGAATTAGCCGTTTTTGACCCATCCGATCCCGTTCTTGATCCGATGTGGAGACAGGGTATGTTTGTCATCCCATTTATGACTCGTATTGGAGTAACAAAGTCATGGGGAGGTTGGAGCATTACTGGAGATACCGTAACTGATGCGGGTATCTGGAGTTACGAAGGTGTAGCCGCAGCTCATATCATACTATCTGGTTTACTGTTTCTAGCTGCTATCTGGCACTGGGTCTATCGGGACCTGGATCTGTTTCGCGATGATCGCACGGGAAAACCATCCTTAGATTTACCAAAAATATTTGGAATTCACCTATTCCTTTCAGGAGTACTTTGTTTTGCCTTCGGAGCATTTCATGTAACTGGTTTATTCGGGCCCGGTATTTGGGTATCAGATCCCTATGGACTGACTGGAAAAGTAGAACCCGTAGATCCGGCTTGGGGAGCTGAAGGTTTCGACCCATTTGTTCCGGGAGGAATAGCTTCGCACCATATAGCAGCGGGAGTTCTAGGTATATTAGCTGGTCTATTTCACCTCAGTGTTCGTCCTCCCCAACGATTATACAAAGCTCTACGCATGGGGAATGTTGAAACCGTGTCATCTAGCAGTATCGCTGCTGTTTTTTTCGCCGCTTTTGTAGTTTCTGGAACCATGTGGTACGGTTCCGCCGCCACTCCAATTGAATTATTTGGCCCCACCCGTTATCAATGGGATCAGGGATATTTTCAACAAGAGATAGATCAACGAATCCGTTCTAGTAAAGCTGAAAATCTAAGTCTATCCGAAGCTTGGTCTAAGATCCCAGAAAAATCAGCTTTCTATGACTATATTGGTAACAACCCCGCCAAAGGTGGGTTGTTCAGAGCAGGTGCAATGGACAATGGCGATGGGATAGCTGTTGGTTGGTTAGGTCACGCTATATTTAAGGATAAAGAAGCCCATGAGCTGTTTGTACGCCGCATGCCTACTTTCTTCGAAACATTCCCGGTAGTCTTAGTGGATGGCGAAGGTATCGTAAGAGCCGATGTTCCATTCAGACGAGCGGAATCAAAATACAGTGTTGAGCAGGTAGGTGTAACCGTAGAGTTTTACGGCGGTGAACTAGATGGTGCTAGCTTTAGCGATCCCGCTACGGTTAAAAAATATGCTAGACGCGCCCAATCAGGTGAGATCTTTGAATTTGATCGTGCCACTTTGAAATCAGACGGTGTTTTTAGAAGTAGCCCCCGAGGGTGGTTTACTTTTGGTCACGCCACATTCGCTCTCATTTTTTTCTTTGGCCACATCTGGCACGGCGCAAGAACTTTATTCAGAGACGTGTTTGCTGGTATTGATCCTGATCTAGACGCTCAAGTTGAATTCGGAGCATTCCAAAAGTTGGGGGATCCCAGTACTAAGAGACAGGCTGTTTGATTTGAAAGGTCTTTTCCCAACTTATCAGGGCAGGATTCCAAGAGGATTTCATTTTTATTTACTAATGGGATTACATCCCATGAAAACAAAACCCCTCCCCATCAAAGAAATACTTGGTTTGTTGAACTCTAACCGGTCAATCTAATTCTAATTGAATAGTCTGGGTTCAAGTTAGAAGAAGAAAAGATTGAAGGAGTAATAATATTATTCTAATTAGTATGAAAGATATCTTCAAAATACTATTCTACGGTCGAATCCATGGAAGCACTGGTTTATACATTTTTATTGGTAGCCACTTCAGGTATAATATTCTTTGCCATTTTTTTTCGAGAACCACCCAAAGTTCCTAACAAGGGAAAGTAACGATCTTTCCTTAACTATTTTCGTCGCATGAGCGAGATTATGGGAAGGAAAATAGAACTAATCAGAGACCTTCTGCAGGAAGGTCTCTCAGTCTAACTAATCTTCATGTTCCTCGAAAGGGTCTCTGAGTTCCTTAGAGGGTTGACCGAAAGCGGTATACGAAGCGTGACCGGTAAAGCTAACGGGTGAACAGGATATAAAGATAGCGACCGAAGTTGCAGTTTCCGTTGCTATGTAACCCAAGAAATATTAGTTCTTATCCGATATAATAGTATACAAAGTCAGCAAAGTTCAATCAATTGAATAAGCTCTATGGCTACAAAAGTTATTGATGACACCCCTAAGGGTAAACCCAGAATCAGTCTTTTAGGAATAATTCTGAAACCTCTTAACTCAGAATATGGGAAAGTTGCTCCTGGTTGGGGAACTACTCCCCTAATGGGATTTTTTATGGCTTTATTCGCAGTATTCTTAGTTACTATTCTGGAAATTTACAACTCATCCGTTCTATTGGACGGTATTCCGATAAGTTGGTAAAAGAAAAGGTCGGATTGGTATGGCGAACCCCACTACTATAACAGCTAGGGGTTCGCAAAGAAAGACTTTTCATAAACCCCAAAAGGTAGTTAAATTGCGCAAATTTTTACCTCAAAGATTTTGATAATACGGGTGTGTGACTCGTCGCAACCAATCTGGTTCAACAAATAGACAATCTATTTTTTTTTGTTCATTTGAACAAGACATTATTATCTTGCTAGGTAGCAGTCGAATGATTAGCACCAAAAGCGCGAGAAACTGGATATTGATTGATAAGGTTGGGACTATGATTAATTTGCACTAATCTACTACTCAAATTTCGTGACAAGACTGTTACTCGATACTAAGTACAAGAACTTGAGTTTTGATCAGGAAACTATCAGAAAAATGAAGTACTTCTTAATCGATTATCTACTAGATTCTATAAGAAAGGACGACCATAGTCATGCAAAACATGTATTGTTCCGCATATATGCAGGGTGGTAGAAGAATTGCTGCCCATTAGATCTTCTTACCTACTAATAAGAGAATGTATCGGGGTATAGTAGAAATCCAAGGTTCGTAGATGCTCAAACAATCAGATTGGAACGAGGCAATCTCTATTCATTTTTTTTTATCCCAGTTTTTTACGGATAAATCCATCGATAAGATGAAAAGATTTCTCAAGATGCTAATAATATTTGTTATCATCATGAATGATGATTAAAAGCTAACATGAGATTGAGGCAAAATGTATTCCCGAGGTTTCCGCCGGCTAAGTCACTGTTTCCTTTATTTTATAAACTGAAAGATGGCGAGGATATTATCCTATTTTTTTTTTTCCTAACGCCAAGTGACTACTAACAGAATGGACGGTTACTCAAACATTTTTGTTTAAGCTGTATGAGAGCAAATCCTCATGTACAGTTTACGAAGGGGGAGTTGGAAAAGCTTACCCATCCCGCTAAAGTATACGATTGGTTTGAAGAGCGTCTCGAAATTCAGGCAATTGCTGATGACATTACTAGTAAATATGTTCCTCCTCACGTGAACATATCCTATTGTTTGGGGGGAATCACGTTGACCCGCTTTTCGGTCCAGGTAGCCACCGGTTTTGCTATGACCTTTCATCACCGTCCGACTGTTACAGAAGCTTTTTCTTCTGTTCAATATATAATGACTGAAGTGAATTTTGGATGGCTAATCCGATCCGTTCATCGATGGTCAGCAAGTATGATGGTCCTAATGATGATTCTGCATGTATTTTGTGTCTACCTCACGGGAGGATTTAAGAAACCTCGCGAATTAACTTGGGTTACTGGTGTAATTCTAGCTGTACTAACTGTGTCTTTTGGTGTAACTGGATATTCCTTACCCTGGGATCAAATTGGTTATCGGGCAGTTAAGATAGTAACTGGTGTACCCGAAGCTATTCCTCTAATAGGATCTTCATTAGTAGAGCTATTACGAGGAAGTGTTAGTGTAGGTCAATCTACATTAACTCGTTTTTACAGTTTACATACTTTCGTATCGCCGCTTCTTACTGCTGTTTCTATGCTAATGCACTTCCCAATGATCCGTAAACAAGGCATTCCGGGTCCTTCATGATTTATGATTCAAGAGTGAAAGATAATGATCTCTGCATCACTGCAGGACCTTAATCTCTAATTTCTTAAAAGGTTACTATTCTATTGCCGCTGGTGCCTCCCATTGAAGCAGATGAGAAGTTATCTAGCGGATTGAGTTCTTGTCTCGGACTATCGGGCGAGATGAAAAGATTGAAGCGTTAAAAGGTAAATTAGTGGATTATGGGAGTGTGTGACTTGTCTCAAAACGCGTAGGCTACGCAGATATCAAATCGAATGCTGCTGCACCAGAAGGTGTGTCTCTTTCCCAACTTTTCCTAATCTTAGTATCAGGAATCGAAACTTGGATGTAGGTAGGAGCCTTCTTCCCAAGCCAAGAAAATTCTTTGGAGAATTCTCCCCATGATCAAACTAATTGTTTTGTAAGGCTCCGTAAAAACCTATACATACCCAATCGGGGTAGTGTGAAGTTTTAGAACACATGGTTTTTAGGCCGCATCCATTTCTCTTGCGTCCAATATTATTCTATTATCCGTAGAAACAACCGTCGGGGTAAAAAAACGATCTAAAGGGAGATATAGCCAAAGTCATAACAAGTTAAGATCCTATACTGGTAGTAGTTCGCGATCATCTCATATCTATTAGCAATGGCACGATACATGATGTATGGGATACAAGATAATCCAAGAAGCTTCGTATCAAGTGATTAGGCTGACTCGGGTGATAAGCCACTTCGCAGACTAACTCTTCGCCGTGTTCCTTCTTTTCTTTTTCCCTCCTCTTCCTTGAAGAAGGGACGTCAAAAACTATTAGAAAGCAATAATTATTTATTTTGTCTACCGATTCTCGTGGAGTAAGATGCCTAAGGATTTGCTCGAGCCGTATGAGAATAAATTCTCATGTTCGATTCTTATGGGGGAGTACGAGGTCCATCCCGATAACAAAGAAACCTGACCTGAATGATCCTGTTTTGAGAGCGAAATTAGCTAAGGGTATGGGACATAATTATTATGGAGAACCTGCTTGGCCCAATGATCTTTTATATATATTTCCTGTGGTAATCTTAGGGACCATTGCATGTACCGTAGGTTTGGCAGTTCCAGAACCATCCATGATTGGTGAACCAGCAAATCCTTTCGCAACTCCTTTGGAGATATTACCTGAGTGGTATTTCTTTCCTGTATTCCAAATACTCCGTACAGTCCCCAATAAATTATTAGGTGTCCTTCTGATGGCGTCAGTACCTGCAGGTTCGTTGACTATCCCTTTCCTCGAAAATGTCAATAAATTTCAGAATCCATTCCGACGTCCAGTAGCCACAACAGTTTTTGCAATTGGTACCGCGGTCGCTATTTGGTTAGGTATTGGGGCAACTTTACCCATTGATGGATCTTTAACTTTGGGACTATTTCAAAATCAATTTGGTTATTTTTCTACGAACTTGAAACACATACTTAGGCTAGGGAGTAATTGTTACGATACAGTATCTCCCTAGACTTATTTATGTTTTGATCAAAAAGTTCAAAATTATTTTAGAGAAGTAATTCTTCTCCTTTACTACAAGATGATTAATAGTCAATAATCTAATTTCTAGATTTTTTTTCTTATTCTTTTTCCCCATCTTTTTCGTCCATGTCACAGAAATTAATTGCTCAGTCACTCCTGTTTTTTCAACAATATTGAGAATAAGAAGATGCAGTAGACAAGATATGAATTGGCTTCTAAATAAGATGATTTTGAATCTACTGCTTACTTATCTTAATCCACACGTGCATTGTTACTTGGTAACTCTGTGGCGAAACGTTCCCATAAAGCTCTCGAAACCTGATCTACAGATTTTTTTCCAAAGCTTTTTATTTTTAGTAAATCCTCTCGGCTATGATTGAGTAAATCAGTGATTGTGTGTATCTCGGCACGTTTGAGGCAATTAAAAGCTCTAGCGGGTGATTCAAGTTGGTCAATGAATGTATTTCTAAGAAGTTCTCCCTCTGATTCACCCACACCAATCAATTGCGAAGATAATATCGTTAAGTCGGAAGAATCTTGCTTATCCTCGAAATGAGGAACATCTTCGTGCTTCGTGTGCAGGAAAGGAATCAATAAGTCTATGAGGTTTTTAGAAGCCTCGCAAAGTGCTTCGTTTGGAGTCGGACTACCATTAGTCCATATTTCAATGAATGATATCTCTCGCATCTCTCTACCACTTCCAAAGGGATGGACACTATAATTCACGTTTCGGACAGGCATAGGTACAGCATCAACGGGAAATTCTCCATCTCTGTATCCATTAAAGTCTTCTATACGATACCCACAATCCTTTTCAATCCTTGATTCGATATTTACAGATATTGGTTGGGTAATAGTAACTATATATTGCGAATCATCAATAATTTTGACAGATGGTGGTAGCGATGTGTCACCAGCAGTTACTCTTTTGGGACCAGTTACAGATAAGAATGCTTCTTTAGAATCATTAGAGTCGCTTCTAGGTGCAGTTTCTTTTAGATTCACTAAAATATCATGTATTGTCTCTTAAATACCCGTTATTGTAGAATACTCATGTATCACTCCCTCAAATTTTGCACATGTTATGCTTGCGCCTCCGACTTCTTCTAGCAAAGCTCTACGCATAGCAATCCCTACAGTATTGACTTGGCCTCTCTTAAAGGGGGATATAACGGAGCGACCGTGATGAAGACGCTTATTTTCTGCCTTGGATTCGACACATTTCCATTGAATTACCTGGGTAGAGATCGAAGTTTCATCCTTAAGCATAAAGAAATCCCTCGTCTTTAATATAACTAATAATGACTAATAGTTAGACACGTCTCTTTTTGGGGGGCCTGCACCCATTATATGGCATGGGAGTCACATCACGTACGAAACTGAGAATTATACCGCTTCTGCGAATAGCCCGTAAAGCAGTATCTCTCCCTGGACCGGGTCCGCTCATCATTACTTCTGCCTGTTTCAGACCTCGATCCACCGAAGCACGGATAGCATTTTCTGCTGCAGCTTGAGCAGCAAATGGTGTACTTTTGCGTGTACCCTTGAATCCGCAAGCACCGGCAGAACACCGAAGAACAACTTATCCTCGAACATCCGTAACAGTAATAATGGTATTATTAAAACTTGCTTGAATGTGAATAACTCCTTTTTGTACTCCGCGTTTCCCTTTACGGAAACGAATCTTTTTCAAAGTTTTTGACATAGTTGATTTATTGTTCATAATGAACAGGCTCTGGTTAATTTATATTTGTCTCCACCCCGCGAGTCTCCCTATTATCCCTGCCTCTGCTTATGCTTCGGATTGCAGCAAATTACCATGATTCGTCTACGTCTACGAATCGGTCGACATTTCTCACATATTTTACGAATGGAGGCACGAATTTTCGTAGCTATAACCTTAATTAAATTGGGTAAATCTATTCAGAGATTCGACAGGCGTTCTCCTCCCTTTTTGGTTTTTGTTATTAATCATATTGTAAAAACAATTCTGAACAAACAATTTCTTTGGAAGGAGTAGCAATAGCAAAAAAAAATCTATTGACTGCCATTTGTTGGTCTATTTCTGAGACGGTAAATGGTACATCCTTTGGTAAGATCATAAGGACTTGATTCGACCCTTACCCTATCTCCCGGTAATATTCTTATGTAATTACGTCAGATCTTTCCCGATATATGAGTCGAGACTTGGCATCCATTATCTGAACACACTCAAAACATGGCATTGGGAAGTGATTCTGTAACTGTACCCTCCATGTCAATAAGATTCTGTTTCTTAATCATTCGACAGAGATAAACCTCCCCTATTATTAACGGATCTCGTTCAGAAATTACTGACTCGTTTACTACCACTAATATTCATTATAAGACCCAATAGTTTCCACAGTAAGTAATTGTCCGTTTAAGAATCACCAAACGTGGCATAGGATTTCCCCCCCAATTTTTTTTCGTCGAGCCTCTCGATCTGTCACAAGTCCGCAGGATGTTGGTGGAATTACAATTCCCATACCGCCCAATATTTTTGGGATTCCTTGATGATCAGAATATATTCTCAAGCCAGGCTTACTAATACGTTTAATAGTTGTAATATATGGCTCCCTTTTCTTACCTTAATGTTTCAGACTCACATCCAGAAACTCTTTCATATTCTCCTTATGTTCTGCAACATTTTTCACAAAACCCTCCTCCAATAGGATTCGTCCAATACACCTAGTCATTTTAGTAGCAGGTATCCGAATCGTAACCTTCCTTCGCGTATTAGCGTTTCGTGTGGTAGTAATCATGGTAGAAATGGTATCGTTATTCGTGAAATATCAATCAGTAGTTATTAATATTAGAATGATTCCTAATTTTTCGTTTCTTTTCACCATACTAATAAGTAGTAAAAAAAAAAATATATATATATATATTTTTTTTTTTATCTGTCCCTTACTAGATTCTGTCTCTTCGTGACATCCAAACGTATCGGCTCATTGAAACAGATTCTATATGTTTGATGAAAAATTAAGTTTAGAGATTCAAAGCAGTAATCGACAATTTCCATTCATTCTATTTCCCAGTTACTGCAACACTTCGGGGGCTAATGAGACTATTCTAGCAAAATTATAGTCTCTCAATTCCCTAGCTACTGGACCGAAGATCCTGGTTCCCCTAGGATTCCCCTCCTGATTGACAACAACTGCTGCGTTGTCATCAAATCTAAGAATCATTCCAGTATCTCGTTTCATCTCTTTACGGGTACACGCTGCCACTACTCTAACCACTTCTGATCTTTTCAGAGACATATTGGGTACCGCTTCCTTGATCACAGCTATAATAGTGTCACCCGTATTCGCGTATTTACGGTTACCGGTCCCTAGCACTCGAATACACATTGGTTTCCGGGCTCCGCTATTGTCTGCTACATCTGAATAACTTTGAGTTTGAATCATTTATTAATCAGGAAAGATTAGAGGTTTAGTTTTGTATCTATATCCGAATTAAGAAGATATGCTTCATCACGCTACTCATGTACGCGTCGGTGAATAGATAGATTATTGGTGTTGCCGGAGCAGTAATAAATAATACCAATGGTTATGGTTACTCTAATAACAATCGTAATGATAATTATGAATATTACTATCATTACGATTGTTACTATTTCTAAGTTGTTCGATTATTACTCTTTTAGATGTTTATTATCATCGTAGCAGATATTAATAATAATGACATTATGAGTGTTTGCATTTCTGTGTCTCTGAGATGTAAATAGAAAAATTTTCAATTATGTAGTATCGCGCCCTACGTTGAATAGGAAACTCAATTTCCCTTCTTCAAGTATCACGATTTCAGGGCGGTCACTATTCGGGTAGGTATAGGCATCTTGTGAGCAGCCATCCCCATAGCAGCTCTAGCTACATCTTCCGATACTCCACTTACTTCGTAAATTATTCGGCCTGGTTTAACTACGGATACCCAATATTCTGGAGATCCTTTACCTGATCCCATACGCGTTTCAGCGGGTCTCATAGTGATTGGTTTATCGGGGAAGACGCGTATCCATAACTTTCCACCCCGACGAGCATAGCGCGTTATTGCTCTCCTTCCCGCTTCTATTTGTCTAGCTGTAATCCATGCAGGTTCGAGAGCCTGGAGAGCAAATTTTCCAAAAGAAACAGTATTACCGCGATTAGATATTCCTTTTAATCGTCCTCTATGTTGCTTACGGAATTTAGTTCGTTTGGGGTTACAGTCGATGGCAATAGAACCTTTCCATCTCTGATACAAAACCGGACATGGAGGTTTCCCCTCAACCGGCTCCTCATAAATTCAATACCGCTTCTCTCTGCATCGTAGACCTATCGACTGCTAGCTGAAAGAACTTCTAATTAAAAGATTGGTTTTTATCTTCCTTGAATCTTTCTACCTTATCTAGTCTCAAGCGTTCATATATTATTTGGTATTGAACCCACGGGCGAAAATGAGCTCGATCTCTTTTTTTCTTCTTCTAAGAAAAAAAACTACTTTCCACTTCGATTCAACGAAGCTTGGGCTTCTGTCGCCACCCCATCCACCGAATCATTGGCATTTATCGATTCAATACAATCCGGAGGTCTCATCGTTCGTCTAGTCTCTTAAAGCAAACGTTTGGGTCCCCCCCCCTTGCAACGGAGCCTCCCCCAGTCTCAATTTTATTGAGTCATTTTTGTTAGTGCCAGCTGACTCGAAGCTCTATTTTAAGACTACGATAATTAGGATAGTTTCGATAATTATGCTATATCACACTGCTTTTTGGGAGTTGAATGGTTAACCATACGATCTTGAAAGAAGATCAAATTATATCTCTTTTTTTTTTTTCTTTATTCATAGTATCCATAAATTGATACCACTTCCGGCTTCGCTAGAAAAAATATTCTCCCGTGGATAGAAACTTTGCGTCGATACAATTACGCTCCGTGTCTGGCACTCATTCCAGGACTTGACACCGGAGATTTATCGAGCAATTAATCAGTTCTCATTATGGGTAAAGAGCTTTTGATTGAACGGGTCGCACACTAAGCATAGCAAAGATTTTTTTTTATTTGAAAGAAAAAATGAGTGTAGATTGTTCGAATTGGAATAGAATGAAGCTGTCGTGGATTTCACCAGGATTTATCAAAGAGTTTCATTTCTTATGGAGAGGGATAATTCAGTATCCCGGAATATCCAAATTTTTATGCCTAAAACCCCATAAATCGTTTGAGCCGGGTGGTAGCAATAACTTATACGGGCCCTAATAGTCTGGAGAGGAACTCTGCCCTCCCTGGCCCACTCGACTCGAGCCATTTCACTACCATTGAGGCGTCCGGCTATTTGGATCTTAATACCCCTACTACTGGTTCTTCCAACTAGTTCGATAGCTCTCTTCATAGTCCTTCGAAAAGCAACCCTATTTTTTAACTGTGAAGCAACATGTTCTGCTAGGATTTTTGGTTCCCCGTATGGTTGAGTAACATTATTAAGAGTTATTCGAAGCTTTCTATTCCCGAGACCTAACATATGTTCGATATCGCTTTTCATTTGATCAATCCCTAGACTATGCTCCTCAACGAGTAGATCGGGAAAGCCTGTATGTATCTCAATCCGAATGGGATCCGTTTTTCGCTGAATCTCTATATGCCCAATCCCGCCATAATTAGAAGAATCCTTCACGTGTTTTTCCACATACCTTTCAATGGAGGTGCGTATTTTTCTATCTTCCTCCATAAATTTTGGATAATCTTTCATCTGGGCGAACCGGTAAGAATAATGCTTCTAATTTACACCGAGTCGAAAACCGAGTGGATGAATCTTTCGCCCCATATATAATTGTCCTCGATTCAATATTAGATTAGGTTTTATTGGATATGCCTCTATTTCTCAATACGTCCCCAATACTTATCAACTTATCTACCCCTTATTTCCCTTTCTAGTCAACCTCGAATTTAACTTAATTGTTATTTGACAAGTGGGTTTCCTTATTGGATAACCACGGCCTTGAGCTCGAGGACGAAATCTTTTTAAATAAGTGGAATTGTCCACTCAGGCCTCACTAATGAACAAATTGGATTTACTTAATCCAAGATTAGTACTAGCATTTGCAGCTGCGGAAAGAACTAATTTTGATACAGGGTAACATGCTTTATGAGGCATAAATTCAGGTGATACAGGTGCTTCTTCGTATGAACAACCCTGGATTCGATCGATAATCCGCCGCACTTTAGTAGCTGACATACGGATATTTTTTGCCAAAGCTTGCGCTCCTACTTCTGATTTCTCTTTGTTTTCCATGAAATATAATTTCCTAATCATCGACGAGACCCTTTATCACTTTTGGCGTGTCCCCGGAAATTCCTAGTGGGTACAAATTCTCCTAGTTTGTGACCCACCATACGATCAGTTACATAAATGGGTAGGTGCTCTCGTCCGTTGTGAACAGCAATAGTATGACCAATCATGCTAGGGACTATTGCAGAGGCGCGAGACCGGGTTATTACTAACTTTTTTTCTCTCCGTACATTAAGATTTTCAATTTCTCGTATTAAATGATTGGCTACAAAAGGACCTTTCTTTGATGAACGTGCCGTGGCTAATTACCCTCCTACTTAAATATACCTATTTATCAATAATTCTTGCGTCGACGAAGTATAAGTGGATTACTATATTTTTTATTTTTCCGACTTCTTTTTCCAAGCGCAATACATCCCCAAGGAGTTGATGGCTTCTTCCTGCCAATCGATGTCCTGCCTTCTCCCCCTCCGTGAGGATGATCCGCAGGGTTCGTAGCCGCACCTCTTACTTTAGGACGTTTCCCTAACCAGCGCTTAGATCCAGCTTTCCCCAAGCCTTCATTGTTAGTATCGACGTTTCCAACTCGCCCCACACTTGCTAAACAATTCTGAGATATTAATCGAATTTCACCGGAAGGTAGTCTCAGTGTAGCCGATTGACCCTCTTTTGCAACTATTTTTGCTACTGCACCAGCTGCTCTAACTAATTGTCCACCTTTCCCAGGTCTCATTTCTACATTATGTATAGTGGTACCCAAGGGTATCTTGGTTGAAGTAGATCCACCTCCCCTTCTTACTATCCCATAACGACTAGAAAATGATTGGGAGAGATCTCTTCCCAAACTGTACAAGCCTCTTTCAGGGCATACAGCTTTCCGGATATAAAAAACGAGACTTTTCGCTGTTGCTGAGCGCTCGCGTTAGGTCTCGATAGTACCAAATGGAATCGATGTTTTTGAAAATAAAGAAAAAAGATTCCAGGCCCATATCTATATCCTCGGCTTCCTCGCCTGCACCTGGCTTCCCTTCAATAATTCAGCAACAGAATTGATGACTTTAATGATTCACGTTAACATTATTCAATGTTATGGATAACTTAGGAAATATCTCCCTTTCGCATCAATTCAAACAGATTTTCATGCGGCAAAAGTATTCTTACTTTTATTTCACTCTATAGCTTCGATACTGCCTCTGACCGTCACATCGAATGTTGTGAGTTACCCGTACCTCGTCCACATTGAATATGAACAAAGATTGCCCCTCTGCTCGTTTTTTCAAGCTCAAGATTATTTATCTATCTCCGTATTATCCTACCCTTGCAAGTTAATAGGTATTTAAATGCTATTAGACTTTATCACCCGCTACTGTCCCTCCTTAGTCGCCCCAATGAGGTTTATTCCAAAAGATTCAACAATCTTGAATTAGTGCTAGGTTCATAGGCTCAGTCTCTAGCCCAATCGATTACTTTCCGAATACGTGAATCGAATAATCAAATCGCACTCAGAGGTAGGGCATTTCCATTTGAAACAGATGCTTCAGGGCTAGATGTTACAACATCTCCAACCCCTATCCCCCAAGGGTGCAAAATATATCTTTTATCGCCATCTATGTAATTGATTAAACAGATATATGCGTTGCGGTTGGGATCATATTCAATACTTGCTACTCTACCAATAATGTCTACCTTGTCCCGTCGAAAGTCAATTTTACGGTATAACCGCTTGTGACCCCCCCCCCTGTGTCTACTAGTAATAATCCCCCTATTATTACGTCCGTTTTTAGAGATCTTCCGATAGGTTAACTGCTTCTCGGGTTCGTACCTCGTTGCCTCTCCGAAACGTAAAATGGCCCGGTTGCGTGTGCCGGGGGTATAGGCCTTATATAGTCAGATAGCCATACTTATTTTTCCTCTCCTTATGAAATGTCGGTCTAGTTTAATATATGGTTGAAGGAAAAAATTAGTTTAAAAAAAGTGGGATAACGTCATTATTACGAAGTGTAACAATCATTCTTTTGCGGCGTACGGAACCCGAAAATCCCAGTTTATTACCTCTCTGTCTTCCTCTTCGACCCGGTAGTCAACGACTATTCATACCCTTCACTTTAACCTCGAAAAATTTTTCAATCCAATCTTTCATTTCACTCTTAGTCAATTCTGGGTTTACGTCAAAAGTATATTGGTTTTGCTGCAACAGACGAATAGATTTTTCAGTAAGCACCTGATTTTTTGATTTGTCCATAATATCTTTTTTGCCCTTCCCTTTTTATTCATTCAAATAAGTGGCAACTTGTGTTTCTCCATATCACCCTTAGAAAATAAATAATTTTTCCTTTTTCTTATAGTTCCTGTATAGTTTATTAATTTATCCGTTACCGTAAGAGGGTTCAATTCAAGCTTTTTTATTTATAGTACCTAGTTATTCAGACGTGTTTCCTTATGCCTTGTTTGTTTCTCGTTTGCATCCAACAGGAGTTGAACCTGTGAATTCGCCAATTATGAGTTGGGTGCTTTAACCGTTCAGCCATGGATGCTAATCAAATATGTTTGCATTATTATAACGTGATGTCTACAAACATGACATATGTCTTTCGGGAGCATAACGGAATAGGAATAAACAAGCAAGAATCCGAAACGAAACTACTGGTGGGTAATCTAAACAAATGATGAAGGATTCCTCGAGAAGTTAACAATTAGTAATCATATTGAATGATTATGAATTATTCAAGGAAAAATGGATTTGAGACATACACGAGGAAGGTTCTAGGAGCAATACTAGTTAGAAATCTCTTATGAACCAGGAGCCGTGTGAAGTAAGAATTTCATGCACGGTTCTGAATGAGCGGGAAGATCGAAAATCTTCTTTTCGACTCTAACTCTCCTACACCAGTCGTTGCTTTTTTTTCTGCTACCTCTAAAGTAGCAGCTCTAGCTTTATCTACACGACTCTTCGGTATTATTTTCCCATATTTCTCCGGTGAATGGCATATCGCTTTAGGGGTATTAGCTACTCTTAGCATGATATTAGGAAATCTAATTGCCGTTACTCAAATAAGCATGAAACGTATGCTAGCATATTCTTCTATAAGCCAAATTGGATATATTATGATTGGAATACTTGCTGCAGACCCCGAGAATGGTTATGCAAGTATGATAACTTATACGTTCATTCATATACTCATGAATCTAGGAACTTTTGCTCGTATCACTTCATTTGGTTTACGAACCGGAACTGATAATATTAGGGATTATGCGGGATTATACATGAAGGATCCTGTTCTAACATTCTCTCCAGTTCTACGTTCACCATCCCTAGGGGGTATCCCTCCACCATCCGGTTTTTTTGGTAAACTCTATCTCTTTTGGCATGGATGGAAAGCTGGTTCGTACCCATCAGTTCCGATAGCGCTCGTCACAAGTGTCATTTCTATATATTATTATCTAAAAATAATTAAATTAATGTTCACTGGGAAGAATGAGAGGAGCGGCACATCCACAATTTATATACAAAATTCATTAGTTTCTTCATCAACTTCAATTTCGAAAAGTTCTATCGAAATAGCTATGATTATTCGTGCACTAGCATCAATCCTATCGGGTGTATTAATAGATCCCATTATCGGGATCACACAGAATACCTTATTTTAGACTCATTTCAAGTTGTGACACGGAATTGCTTTTCAAATGATTTGTGTATTAAAAGCCGGTTCTATTGTCCCAACTAGTCTGTTTCTGCAACTTATAATGAAATAATTATATCTTTTTCGGGAATTGATCCTGACATTCTCCTATCTAGCTTGTATTTGTCTTTTCGCACCCAGAATCACTTGCTAGGAAAATGATCACTCGTCTATTCCGGAGGAGATATAACTATTTCCGCACGATGCACAATTGGGGTTGTGCAGTAACAACCCCTGCTACTACATCTAAGTATCTAGGCGAAAAAGAATGCCCTTCTTTTTTGTTTTTTCCTATGGTATCATTATTCTGATAATGAAGAAAAGATTTGCTCGCGAGAGAGACGTGGGCTTGTTAGATCGTGATAAAATTCTCTGTAAGAAAGGAGAATTGATCACCCCTTTAGGGATGATTGATTGTGGGCGAGGAGGCAGTCGAACCCTCGACCATCCCAGTCTATAAGGGATACCTTACCACCCCACGAATAAACGATGAGTCATGAAAAAGGTCCGGGGGCTTTCCTTAAACCTGAATGAAGTCTTATATTTGATAAGTTTGGGAAAGAAAAAAGGAAAATTCAGTTCAGCACGGTTGACAAGCATATATATATATCTGTAGAATTGAAATGGTGAACGTAACTCTACTACGTTCTCCTGCCTCGAGAGAAAGGTAAGCACACTAGACTCGAAATATAGTCCTGCAGAGGACGGGGGTTCGAATCCTCCGCGAGGCGTCCAGAGTTCATTTCTGGAAGAAGTCTTTCGACTTCTTGTTTTCACCAATAGGATCTGAAATCCCTATTCGGGCGATTTCTATGCTTGTCCTCTCGAATCAAAGGAGCACTGTAAATTTTCCTTTGATTCGAGAGATGAGCGGGTCCTATTGGTGTCTCCCAAACTATCAAGAGGAATAAAAATCCTTGAAGGATTCTAGCCTCTCTAGTATCCAATCTGGAAAATTGGATTCCAACTCCTTGGATTGTTGACTATTGAGACTAGAATTCCTCATTGTTTGGAGGTTCAAAGATAGGTAGTAAGTCTCGAATAAGAAGAAACCGTTTTTTATCCTCTCTCTTCCCTAACTAAGGCTGGGACGGCAAATCCTCAGATCCGAAGATATTGGAGCGAGGCTCAAAACCCTAGTAATAGTATTACGAACAAAAGAGATAATAAAAGAGTGGCTGAGGTATGAACGTGAGTGGTATAATAAAAGATGAACGTGAGATGGGACTAAAAATCCTAGTAGTTAGAGCTTTATCAAACACAGGGGGTGGGACTGAAAATCAAAATCCTAGTAGTTAGAGCTTTATCAAACACTGGGGGTAGGACTCAAAATCCTATCCCTCTTCTTTTGGAAATGAAGAAAGTGAAGGACTCAAAATCCTTCGGGTGGGACTCAAAATCCTATCCCTGTATCAAGTATCTGGTCAGAAGTATCTAACCAGATACTTATCATTTTCAATATAATTTTTATAATGAATGAAAAGGATTATTCTAAAAAAATAATAGAATGCCCCTATCTCTTCTTTCTATTCTTTCTATTCTCGCCAATCACTGAGAATTTGAATCGAGGATCAAGCTCTACTCGGCTTTGGCCTACGCCCGAAATTAT